CCTGTGTTCACATTCTCGAAAGCACTTCTTATTTTCATAAGAACTTGTGACATGTCAAATTCTGGTAAGGTTCTTCGTGTTGCATCGAATTAAACCACATGCTCCACCGCTTGTGCGGGCCCCCGTCAATTCCTTTGAGTTTCACCCTTGCGGGCGTACTTCCCAGGCGGGATACTTAACGCGTTAGCTACGATACTGCACGGATCGATACGCACAACATCTAGTATCCATCGTTTACGGCTAGGACTACTGGGGTATCTAATCCCATTCGCTCCCCTAGCTTTCGTCTCTCAGTGTCAGTTATGACCCAGTAAGGCGCTTTCGCTTCTGGTGTTCTTCCCAATATCTACGCATTTCACCGCTACACTGGGAATTCCCCTTACCCATACCATACTCTAGTTATACAGTTTCGGATGCTGTTTTAAGGTTGAGCCTCAATATTTAACAACCGACTTGTATAACCACCTACAGACGCTTTACGCCCAATAATTCCGGATAACACTTGCATCCCCCGTATTACCGCGGCTGCTGGCACGGAGTTAGCCGATGCTTATTCCTTAAGTACCGTCATTTTTCTTCCTTAAGAAAAGAGGTTTACAACCCACAGGCATTCTTCCCTCACGCGGTATTGCTCCGTCAGGCTTTCGCCCATTGCGGAAAATTCCCCACTGCTGCCTTCCGTAGAAGTTTGGACCGTGTCTCAGTTCCAATGTGGCTGATCATCCTCTCAAACCAGCTACTGATCATTGCCTTGGTAAGCTTTTAATTTACCAACTAGCTAATCAGACGTAAGCTCATCCTAAGGCGAAAATTCTTTCACTGTTAAGCATATAAGGTATTAGCAATTGTTTCCGATTGTTATCCCTTTCCTAAGGGTAGATTCTTACGCATTACTCACCCGTCCGCTACTGAAGATTAAACTTCCGTTCAACTTGCATGTGTTAGGCATACCGCCAGCGTTCATCCTGAGCCAGGATCAAACTCTCCATTTTATCCAGAATATTTATTAAATATAACTAATTAAATAGTTAATGCTTTAACTAATTTCAGAACATTAATCTTAAACTAAACTAATAGTAATTCTTTTTCTAATATTTTGTCAAGCCCTTGTAGTTAGAAAAATTATTTATGAAATTAATATTAATACTTAAAACAATAGAATAATCATGAATTCGTGAATATACCATATATAAAGAATAAAAGCAGTAAATAAATACTAAAAAGTTTAAATATTAATAATAAAATAATTAAAACTCAGATTAAATTACCAAATACAAAATCTTATTATACCAAATATAATTCGCAATATATGAAATTTCAATAACTAATAATTTACTTTAGATACACAAAAATATCTCAACTTGATATATATTATCAAATTTGTCAAATGGAACAAAAAGTAAATCATCAAAATCCAATAAAACTATTATGAGAAACAATATAAATACAATTATATTTATAAGCTTACATGATTTATGATATTAAGAATATTAAATGAAAAATATAAAGGAGATTAAAAACTTGCATAACTCTAAAGAAAAAGTTTTAGTTGTAGATGATGAAAATAGTATAAGAACAATTTTAGAAACACGCCTCTCAATAATTGGATATAATGTTATTAGTGCAAGTGATGGAGAGGAAGCATTAAATGTATTTCGAAAAGAATATCCTAATTTAGTGATACTTGATGTAATGATGCCTAAGTTAGATGGTTATGGAGTATGCCAAGAAATCAGGAAAGAATCTGATGTACCAATAATAATGCTAACTGCGTTAGGAGATGTATCAGACAGAATTACTGGTTTAGAATTAGGCGCAGATGATTATGTCATTAAACCATTTTCACCTAAAGAATTAGAAGCACGTATTAGATGTGTGCTCAGAAGAGTAGATAAAATAAACATTAACTCTGGAATTCCTAACTCAGGAATTTTAAATATAGGATTCCTAAAAATTGATACAAATAAAAGACAAGTTTACAAAAAAAACAAACGTGTAAGACTGACAGGTATGGAATTTAGCTTATTAGAATTATTAGTAAGTAAAGCAGGAGAACCTTTTTCCAGATCCGCTATATTACAAGAAGTTTGGGGGTATAGACCAGAAAGACATGTTGACACACGTGTAGTAGATGTCCATATTTCTAGATTGAGAGCAAAGTTAGAAGATGATCCTAGTAACCCAGATCTGATACTAACTGCTAGAGGAACAGGATATCTTTTCCAGAGAATTATTGAAAATGTTGAATAATTGAAATAATATATTAATAAAAACTAAACTTTCATAAATGATTTATTATTAAAACTTAAATGTTTTCACCATTATATATAACAAGTAAAAATCTATTTAAGATATAAATTTAAAACGATGATATTTACTAAGGCAATATTTAACAACAATCCTTTTGAATAGACAAGCTTTCTAAAAAATCATCTAAAATTTATCTCGATCATTTATGAAAATAATAAATTTAATTTTTTTAGTATATAAATATAATTAATAAATAATATAGAGTAGAAGAAATAATCAAAGTAGTCTTTACAAAATTCATTAATTGAAGTACATCATAGAGTATTTTACATATATAAAATGTGTAATTATATTATATTTAGATAATGAAGACAATTTTTAAACAATAAAAATTATTGAAGATTATAAACACTATTATTACAAATATTACAAATTATTTTTTCAATAAAAACTGTATAAAAAATTTGCAAAATTACATGTTTTTTTACTGAAATTAACATCAAATATCTTACATGTTGTTTAACTGTCAATAAACTTAATTCATATATTATTTTAATTATTTATAGTAATATTTCAGAAAATTTAAGATACTTATAGAATTTTGAGAACTAGTTAATAAACTTCTTTGCCTGATAAGTAAATTAGACATTATTTTAATTAAATCATTGAAATTTTAATATAAATTTTGGGTAAATATAAATATTTAACAATCAATTTGCTTATTAACTAAATTCTAAAATAAAAGTTTACGTTAAATATAATACATAGCTAAAATTTCTCGATTTTGATAATTTTTCTTTAAACTTACATATTAATTTTGATCACATTATTCAAAGCATTTCAATTAATTACTATAATACTAAATCCAAAGTATGATAAATTTCTGAAATAAAAATGGAAAATACAACTGAGAGCGATATATAAATAAAATATATTCAGTAATAAAATATTTGCTATACTATATTTGTAGTATATATGAATATATGAAAATTTTAATTTAAAATAAGTTATAAACTTAGAGAACTAATTAAATGCTTTTATATTAGTCACCAACTTTACTGCTGAATAGGTTTATAATGTTAATATAAGCGTAAAGAAAAGTAAAGTAACTTTACATAATATATGAGCATTCAATTGAAAGACACAATTAGTTAATATATCATGTGTCAATAAGCTTGTAACTTATTTATTTATTTAATACACTCTGGAGAATTATTTTATGACCATAGTAATTGGACAAGAAAAAACCCGTGGTAGGTTTGATTTAATTGATGATTGGGTAAAAAGAGATCGTTTTGTATTCGTAGGTTGGTCTGGTTTATTACTATTTCCATGCGCTTACCTGTCTTTAGGAGGGTGGCTAACAGGTACAACATTCGTGACATCTTGGTATACACATGGATTAGCAAGTTCATATTTAGAAGGATGTAACTTTTTAACATCAGCTGTATCAACACCAGCTAACAGCATGGGGCACTCTTTATTACTTTTATGGGGCCCTGAGGCACAAGGTGATTTTACTCGATGGTGTCAAATTGGAGGATTATGGACATTCATTGCTTTACATGGTTCATTTGGATTAATTGGATTTTGCTTAAGACAATTTGAAATTGCAAGACTTGTAGGAATCAGACCTTATAATGCAATTGCATTTTCAGGGCCAATTGCAGTGTTTGTGTCAGTATTCTTAATGTATCCATTAGGACAAGCAAGTTGGTTTTTCGCACCTAGCTTTGGTGTAGCAGCAATATTTAGATTTTTACTATTTTTACAGGGATTTCATAACTGGACATTAAACCCATTTCACATGATGGGTGTGGCTGGAATACTAGGTGGAGCATTATTATGCGCAATTCATGGAGCAACTGTTCAAAATACTCTATTTGAAGACGGAGACGCAGCAGATACATTTAGAGCATTTACACCTACACAATCTGAAGAGACATATTCAATGGTAACAGCTAACCGTTTTTGGTCACAAATTTTTGGTGTAGCCTTCTCTAATAAACGCTGGCTACACTTCTTTATGCTATTCGTACCAGTTACTGGAATGTGGACAAGTGCATTTGGTATAGTAGGACTAGCATTAAATTTAAGAGCATATGATTTCGTTTCACAAGAATTAAGAGCGGCTGAAGACCCAGAGTTTGAAACATTCTACACTAAGAATATCTTACTAAATGAAGGTATACGTTCATGGATGGCAGCTCAGGATCAGCCACACGAAAACTTTATATTCCCTGAGGAGGTTTTACCACGTGGAAATGCCCTTTAATCAAAATATTGTAAGCGGTAGAGATATCGAATCTACAGGATTCGCATGGTGGTCTGGCAATGCTAGATTAATTAATGTATCAGGAAAACTACTAGGAGCTCATGTAGCACATGCTGGAATAATGGTTTTTTGGACAGGAGCTATGACACTGTTTGAAGTTGCACATTTTATACCAGAAAAGCCTTTATATGAACAAGGCTTTATTTTAATTCCTCACCTAGCAACATTAGGGTGGGGTGTAGGCCCTGGAGGAGAAATTACTAATATTTACCCATATTTTGTTGTAGGTATTTTACACTTAATATCTTCTGCAGTTTTAGGATTCGGAGGACTATATCATGCCTTAATCGGACCAGATACTTTGGAAGAATCATTTCCTTTCTTTGGTTATGATTGGAGAGACAAAAATAAAATGACAACAATATTAGGCATACATCTTGTATTGCTAGGAATCGGATCTTTCTTGCTCGTAATTAAAGCTTTATTTTTTGGCGGAGTATACGATACATGGGCACCAGGAGGCGGAGACGTTAGATTCATCAGTAATCCTACTTTAAATCCAGCTGTTATATTTGGATATGTACTAAAATCACCGTTTGGAGGTGATGGATGGATAGTTAGTGTAAATAACATGGAAGACTTAATTGGCGGACATGTATGGATTGGAGTAATTTGTATTGCAGGAGGCATATGGCATATTTTAACCAAACCTTTTGCTTGGGCAAGAAGAGCATTTGTTTGGTCTGGTGAAGCATATTTATCATATAGCTTAGGTGCTCTATCTATTATGGGGCTAACTGCATCTAACTTTGTATGGTATAACAATACTGCTTATCCAAGTGAATTTTATGGACCTACTGGACCAGAAGCTTCTCAAGCACAGGCTTTCACTTTTTTAGTAAGAGACCAAAGATTAGGAGCAAATGTTGCATCTGCACAGGGTCCTACAGGATTAGGAAAATACTTAATGCGATCACCAAGTGGAGAAATTATATTCGGTGGAGAAACAATGCGTTTCTGGGACTTAAGAGCACCTTGGGTAGAACCTTTAAGGGGTCCCAATGGATTAGATCTTAGTAAAATAAAAAATGATATACAACCTTGGCAAGAGAGGAGAGCAGCAGAATACATGACACATGCACCATTAGGTTCATTAAATTCTGTTGGTGGGGTTGCAACAGAGATCAATTCTGTGAATTATGTATCACCTAGAAGCTGGTTAACTACATCTCACTTTTTCCTAGGATTCTTTTTATTTATTGGACATCTTTGGCATGCAGGACGCGCAAGAGCTGCTGCTGCAGGATTTGAGAAGGGTATCAATAGAGAAAATGAAGCCGTATTATCTATGAGACCTTTAGACTAAATCTAAATAATAAAATTAGAATATATGAGTACTAGAAAACTATTCTTAATTTTTATATTAAATTAAGAATAGTTTTTACTATTACTACTGTTAAATACCTAATAATTCTATAATTGGTAAAGAAAAAAAAATTCTATACAAAAAATTATAATAAAAGCTAACATAGCTAGTCTCCCATTCCAAATTTCAGAACTGATAGAACAACCCCAAGTCCATATATTACGCTTATGGTAAAAATTCATAAATTGCCTATGTCTTTATTTTTCTATAAATAATCAGATATAATTATGTTATATTGATTCAAACAAATATTTTATCATAATTCAGTTTACCTTAAATTAAATGAAACTTAATATACATGTAATTATTCATCCAATTATACAACAACTAGCATATAAACTTATTTACACAAAATCACAAAAAAATTCGCAAAATTACGATGATGAAAAAACATTAGGTATGCTGATTATGTATGAAATATTCAGAAAATGGCTTACAACAAATAATATATATATAAAAAAAGTTGATATTTTGCAGGAGAAACTGTTATCAAATGAACTAAACAGATATTTAATTATTTCTAATATAATAGAGAATCATAATATTCTTTCAAATATAAAGAAAATATTACCTCAAACTGATTTTAAGCATATAAGCTTAGAAAAGAAAAACAAACTATATAACTGGAACCGTAAAATCAGCATGAAGAAAATAATTATATTTGAAAAATTTTTACAAGACTACAAAATAATGACAACAATTAAAAATTTAGAAGAAAAAAATAAAATTAATTTAACAAATGTTAAAGTTGTTTGTATCACATGTAATAGTAAAATTTTATATTATATAGCTAGAAGATACCCAAAAATAAATGTGTATACTACTAAAATAGTTTGAGTCCAAATCATTCATAATTAATATTATATATAATGAACATTATTATAAACTCATTTAATTTACTTTTTACATCCATAGCTAATTTTTCTGAGATATATTTGATATCTATCTTACTGAAGTTATCTTTAGCATGGTTTCCAACGGTAAATTGGTATAACGAACCTTTTTGCTCCTTAAATAGACTAACAGACCCGTACCTTAAATTATTTAGAGGAACAATACCTATGATATTTGGGATGGACATGTCTCCTATGTTAGGAATTATTTTTTTACAATGTCTAACAGTAATATTTAATAATATACAAATAGAATCTATTAGTTAATTTATAAAAAAATTAAAAAAATAGTTGATTAATAAAACAAAAAATTATTTAATATAAAATATAATATCTAAAGTAAACTTATTTATACTCCATTTTATTCTCATGTTAAAAATTAGATTAAAAAGATTGGGCAGAAAAAAGCAACCTATTTACAGGATTATAGTTATAGATAGTAGAAAACCCAGAGATAGCAGAGCAATTGAAGAAATAGGTTTTTATAATCCAATTACTAAAACATATGAAATTAACCTAGAAAAAGCTAAAAAAAGAATAAATCAAGGAGCTCAAACAACCAAAAAAGTTCAACAAATAATAGAAAAACTGAAAAATTAAAAAGTAAAATACAATTTATATAATTAAGGAGAATAGATTGTCTAAATTTACATTTAAAATTTTATGGCTTGAGAATAATATTGCTATAGCTATTGATTATATTATAGGTCAAAACAAAAGTCCATTAACTTCTTATTTTTTTTGGCCCCGTAATGATGCATGGGAAGAACTCAAAATAGAATTAGAATCAAAACCATGGATTACAGAGAATGAAAGAATAGAATTACTTAATAAAACAACCGAAATAATAAACTTTTGGCAAGAAAAAGGAAAAACAACATCTTTGAAAAAAGCCAAAATAACATTTCCAGAATTCAATTTTATAGGTACAAACTAAGTATAGCTTAACTAATAAATTACATGGTTAGTAATAGTGAACAAATTATGCTAAACATCTAGTAATATTTCTAGATTCAATTTATATTAAGATATAATTTTATCATATTTATCAAGATGTATAAAAATCATGCAAAAAAAAAATTGAACTTTTATTCATAAGTATTGAGGCAATAAATTTATATAATCTAGATGATAATTCTAAAAATCAAATAAATTTCATAAACAGATTAAATCATATATTTTTGATCAGATGTGGTAATTTAACTAAACACCCAAAAGTTTATACCTTACACAACTTTAACGAAAGTATACAATTAATAAACTGTATACACAATTTAATGTGTGATTATAAAATACAAAAAAATATAAATGAGATGTTCAATACAATATATAAAAATCAAAAATCTAGTAAAATCAAACAATATTTAAATAGGTTTAAATATATATATTACAAAATACAAAATTATTATAATATAATTAGCGAAACTTATTACGATGATAAATACATAACAGAAATAGCTTTATTAAATTTATACATAATGTATATATCAAGTAATAAAGATGGTATTTATTTTCTGATCAAGTATCTTAAATTATCATCTCATATATAAAATCAATACATTATAAATTTGTTTTAACTCTCTACATGTTCTGCTATAAGACACTCTGTGGTCAAAATCATGGCAGCTATCGAAGCTGCATTTTGCAAAGCAGAACGCGTAACTTTAGCTGGATCTATAATACCTTCTTTATACATATTAACGATTCGACCAAGATCAGCATTATAGCCTATAGAAAAATCACTATTTTTAATTTTATCTATAATAATAGCACCATTACTTCCGGCATTTTCTACGATTCTTTTTAAGGGATATAATAAGGCATCAACTATTATTAAAGCACCTACTAATTCTTCTTGAACTAAATTGGTAATAGCCCAATTTTGTAAGTCTTTAGATAAATGTACAAACGTAGAACCTCCTCCAGGCACTATACCTTCTTCTATAGCTGCTTTAGTTGCATTAATAGCATCTTCTAAACGCAGTTTTTTATCTCGCATTTCTGTTTCAGTAGCTGCACCTACCTTAATAACAGCAACCCCACCTGACAATTTAGCAAGTCTTTCATGTAATTTCTCTTTCTCGTAACTATTTGTACTAGACTCTAATTGTCTACGAATTTGATCGCAACGTGCTTGAATCACATCTTCTTTTACATCAGCTACAATGGTCGTAGAGTCTTTTGTAATTTGAATTCTTCTAGCAGAACCTAACTGATCTAAGGACAAATTACTTAAACTAAGACCCATATCTTGACTAACAACTTCTCCCGAAGTAAGAACAGCTATATCATCTAACAACAATTTTCTTCTATCTCCGAAACCAGGAGCTCTAACAGCCACAACATTAATAATGCCCCTAAGTTTGTTGACAATAATAGTTGCCAAAGCTTCTTTTTCTATATCTTCAGCTATAATGAGTAAAGGACGATTTGTTTTAGCAACTTTTTCTAAGATAGGCAATAATTCTTGTTGAATAAGAGTAATTTTTTTATCTGTTATAAGCACATATGGATTATCTTGTATAATCTCCATTCTAGATGTATCCGTAACAAAATAAGGAGAAATGAAACCTTTATCAAACTTCATTCCTTCCTTAATTTCTAGTTCTATAGTTGTAGATTGGCCTTCTTCCAAAAATATAATTCCTTCTTTACCAACTTTTTGAATAGCATTGGCAATCATGGTACCAATCTCAATATCATTGCCAGAAGATATAGAACCTATATGAGTGATATCATTCATATCCAATACAGGCTTGGAATACTCCGCAATTTTAGTAACAATAAACTTAACAGCTTTTTCTATACCTTTTTTTAAAATAATAGGATTAGCGCCAGCAACTACATTCTTAAGACCCTGTTTAACTATAGCATGGGCTAAGACAGTAGCAGTAGTTGTTCCATCACCCGCCACATCATTGGTTTTTGCTGCTGCCTGCCTAATAAGTGCAACACCTGTATTTTCTGTTAGATCTTTTAATTCTATTTCTTTAGCAATAGTAACTCCGTCATTAATAATTTGGGGTGCACCAAATTTTTTTTCTAGAACAACATTTCGACCTTTAGGTCCAAGAGTTATTGCAACAGCTTCAACCAAAATATCCATGCCTTTTTCTAAAGCTTTACGTGCATTATCCTGATACAAAATTCTTTTAGCCATTTATATAAATGAACCTTATTTAATAAATATAAACATTATAATAAGTAATAAATATAAATTACAAGCATATTAAGATTAAGAAACAACTTATTGAAAATATATACCTTCAACAAAAAACTGATATAATAGTATTATATAAGGGCCTGTAGCTCAGTGGATTAGAGCACGTGGCTACGAACCACGGTGTCGGGGGTTCGAATCCCTCCTCGCCCAATAAATTTATAAAAATAAGAAAATTATATTATATATAGTAATCAACAAATACAATAATATTAAAATTATACTCTATGCAACCTTTAAGAGGAACCAAAGATATACTACCTTATGAAATAATTTACTGGCAGGATATATATATGAAAGCTTCTGCCATATTATCATTACATAATTATTCAGAAATTCGAACACCAATAATAGAATCAACAGAACTATTTAAACGCAGCATCGGAGAAATGACAGATATTATACATAAAGAAATGTATACATTTACTGATCAAAGTAATAGAAGTATAACATTAAGACCTGAAGGAACAGCAGGTATAGCTAGAGCATTTATAAGTAACAAACTTTATCAAAGTAACTTACAAAAATTTTGGTATTTTGGTCCTATGTTTAGATATGAAAGACCACAAAGTGGAAGACAAAGACAATTTCATCAATTGGGTATAGAATGTATTGGTAGTATTAATCCAATGGCCGATGTAGAAGTTATTCATTTAGCCAATAAAATACTTAATGAATTCAAACTTTACGATTATATATTAGAAATTAATTCCATTGGTAATCTAGAAGAAAGACAAAAATATGAAACAGATTTAATTGAATATCTCTCAAAATATAAAAAAGATTTAGATCAAGATTCACAAAAACGTCTATATTCTAATCCTCTAAGAATTTTAGATAGTAAACACATAAAAACTCAAGAAATCGTACAGTACGCTCCAAATTTAAATAAATACTTAAATAAAACATCTATTGAGCATTTTGACTTAGTTTGTACTTACTTAAATAATTTAAAAATTAATTATAAAATTAATTATAATCTGGTAAGGGGACTAGACTATTATAATAATACAGCTTTCGAAATTAAAACTGTTTGTCAAAATAGTCAAAATACCATATGCGGAGGTGGACGCTATGATACTTTGATAGAACAACTTGGAGGTCCTAGAACACCAGCTGTAGGTTGGGCTATCGGATTAGAAAGAGTGCTAAAAATTATTGACCAAAGATGGCAACTAGCTCAAAAAAATACATATATATATATAGCAACCCAAGGACTAGAAGCAAAAAAACAAGTTTGGAGTATAGTAAAGAACTTAGAAAATGAAAAACTAAGATTTGAATTAGATTTGTCTAATTCAAATTTTCAAAAACAAATTCAAAAAGCAAGTAAAATTGGAGCTAAATTTTGTATGATTATAGGTGAAGAAGAAATAAATAACAAGAAAATAACTATTAGAATATTAGATGAACACAAACAATATAGTGTTGCTTATTCTCAAGTAAAAGAAGAAATTCATAGATTAAAAAACATATTATCTAGTTGACAATTAACCAATAATAGTTGTTTAATTTAATTGTATTAATATGGGGTGTAGCCAAGCGGTAAGGCAGCGGACTTTGACTCCGCCATTCGCAGGTTCGAATCCTCCCACCCCAGTTGATAACTATATAAATAAAGGTAAAATTCGTAACCTTATAGTAATAATTATATTATTTAAAATACTAATGTTTAAATCATATATACCTAATATTTTGATATCAGGTATGCTTATATTTTTTTTATCTAGCTTTTCTTCTGTTAAATAGAATAAATATGATATTATGTCTTTATCACTCACACTACCAAAGATTTGATTATTCTTACCTACTTTCTTTTTAATACTAAAATGATTTATTTTACTCAACTTTTGATTAATTAGTTGCAATCTAGTATTAATTTGATCTAATTTCTTTTGCTTCACATCTGCAAACATCTTATGATGTTTTAATGTTTTATTAGTTGCTAAATATGCAAAATTGTATGGAATTAAATAATTAAAAGCATAACCAGAACTAACATTCACTATACTACCACTTGAGCCTAGATGGACTAAATCTTTCTTCAAAATAACAGATATTTTCTTTTTCATCGTAAAAAATTTAAACAATATAAAATAACATATTCAGATATTGAATACATAATGATTAATATGATTTTTATATAAAATTCTAGAAGCAATATATGATCTTAAACTATCATAACAATATATAACAACATTTTTATTAATACAATAAAAACTAATAAAGTTAATTGTTTTTCTAAACCTAATATTTTTCAATGGAATATTAACTGACCTAGATATATGATATTTAATAAATTCCTCTGCTTGACGAATATCAATTAAAATAACATTAGATTCTTTTTTCATTAATGATAAATCATTATGATTGATAGAATTAAAATTTAACCAATCATTACTAAAATTATATGGTATAAAATTTTTTGTTTTTTTAGAACAAATTTTACTTTTTTTCCAAGACCCATCTAAAATATTATATACTAATAAATAACCACTTAGAATATTTCCTGTACCTAATATAATTTTTATAGATTCTATAGCTTGAAGAATACCTATAATACCTGTTAATATACCCAAAACACCAAATCTTTCACAATCTTTGTTAGTCAATTTTAAACTCTGGGGATATAAATCAGAGTATAAAGGACCACCTTTATAGTTAAAAACACTAATATGGCCTTCAAAAGATTTGACTGCCCCATAAATGTGTATTTTATGGTATAGATAGCAAGATCTACTAATTACATATCTTGACTTAAAATTATCCGTTGTATCTATAACTATATCATAATTTTTGATAATATCACCAGAATTTTCTCGATTTAAAATCAAAGCATATGTACTGACACAGCACTGCGGACTAATTTCTTTAATTTTATAACGTACTACATCAACTTTTAATTTACCAACATCTTTGTGACTATATAATATTTGCCTATGTAAATTAGAATAACAGACTTTATCATTATCTATAATACCTAAACAACCTATTCCACAAGATGCCAAATAAATAATACTGGATGCAGCTAGTCCACCAGCACCAACAAATAAAATTTTAGCAGCCTTTAATCTTTTTTGACCATTATTACCAACTTTATCTAAAGTTAGATGACAAGCATACTTTTTATACTCTAATTCTGAAAAGCAGATGTTGTTAGATATAGGATAAAACATATAAAAATATATAAAATAATAAAATTTATAATTATGCTTTTATTTTAATATTTTTATGATACACAATGTATACTCTCTTTTAGTTTTTTATTTTTCAGTATATAATAACAAATATTACGCCTTTAGTTCAGTTGGTAGAACGTAGGTTTCCAAAACCTAATGTCGAGGGTTCAAATCCTTCAAGGCGTGTAAATAAGAACAAAAAAATTTTTAATATATAAAAGTAAAATTAATTTTACATTAGTCACTATAATGATCTATAATACAGCATTAGGATTAATAATAAAAAAATTTTTATGGCTAAAAAACTTATAGGACTTGTTAAATTAGCTCTAAGTGCAGGCAAAGCTACACCTGCTCCACCAGTCGGACCCGCATTAGGACAATACGGAGCAAATATTATGATGTTTTGTAAAGAATACAATGCAAAAACAACTAATAAATCTGGTCTAGTTATACCTGTTGAAATTTCAATATACGAAGATCGGAGTTTCTCATTCATTTTGAAAACCCCACCTGCAGCAGTACTATTAAAAAAAGCTGCTAAAATAAAAAGTGGATCAGGACAACCAAACACAAAAAAAATTGCATCTATTTCTAAAACACAATTAAAAGAAATAGCCATAACAAAATTAGAAGATTTAAACACCAAAGATATCCAAAAAGCTATGGATATTATTAAAGGTACAGCAAAAAATATGGGTATAGAAATTAATGACTAAATGAAAAAATTAAATATAATATTAAACAATGAAAAAACGTTCACGTAGATTTAAAACTTTATTAACAAAATTAAACAAAAATCATTTTTACTCGCCTTTAGATGCTTTACATTTGATGAAAGATCTCGCTAATATAAATTTCATAGAAACAGCAGAAGTACATATTGCATTAGGTTTAGATCCTAAATATGCAGATCAGCAATTAAGAGAAAGTGTAATTTTGCCTAGAGGAACAGGTAAAATAATACGCATAGCTGTTATAACTCAAGAAAATAGAAATTTAGAAGCAATATCAGCAGGAGCAGATATAGTAGGAGGAGAAGATTTAATTAATGAAATTAAGCAAGGTCGCCTTGATTTTGATAAACTTATAGCAACTTCAGATATAATGCTATCTATTGCAAAACTAGGGAAAATTTTAGGACCCAAAGGTCTAATGCCGTCACCAAAAGCTGGTACAGTAACAAACGATTTAGTAAAGACAATTAAAGAATTTAAATCTGGAAAATTAGAATATAGACTAGACCGCAATGGAATCTTGCATATTCCTTTCGGTAAATTAGATTTTAGCACAGAAGACTTGTACAATAATTTAATTGCTCTACAAATATCTATAGATAAAAATCGTCCAAAAGGATCTAAAGGTAAATATTGGAAATCAGTATATATCAGTAGTACTATGGGACCAGGAATACCTATCAGCATGGATCTTTTACGTAACCAGTAATTTATGATAAAATTAATAGCTAGAAAGTTTAATTTACTTAAATGCCAAATATAAAATATATTTTTATGATTACAAAAATCGACACTATTATTAACGAATTAAAATCATTAACATTATTAGAAGCAGCTGAACTGGTCAAACAAATTGAAAAAACATTTGATATTGATGCATCTATTTCATCACAAAGCACAGCAGTCGTTATACCTGATACAAGTAAAAATTCAGATCAAAATGAAATAGAAGAGAAAACAGAATTTGATTTAATATTAGAAGAAGTGCCTGCAGCCAAAAAAATTGCTATACTAAAAGTTGTAAGATCAATAACAGGCCTAGGCCTAAAAGAAGCGAAAACATTAGTAGAATCAGCACCTAAAACAATAAAAGAAAGTATAAATAAGGAAGATGCTGAAGAGTTAAAACAACAGCTAGAAGAAGCTGGTGCCAAGATTTCAATAAAATAAAACCCTGCATCATAATTATAATGTAAATAATTATGATGCTATTATAAAGATAGTTAGAATAGTCCTAGTGTAATAGCTTTAGACAAAGGCATTGTTGCACCAATACCTAACCAAACTGCAACAAGAGTTCCAATTAAAAATACTGTAGTAGCAATAGGACGTCTAAAAGGATTCTGAAACTTATTAACACTTTCAAGAAATGGAACAGTAATCAAACCTGCAGGTACTGATGCCATAGACAGAACACCTATTAATTTATTAGGTATTACTCTCAATAAGTTAAAAGTAGGAAAAAAATACCATTCAGGCAATATCTCTAATGGTGTAGCAAAAGGATTAGCTGGTTCTCCTAAAACAGAAGGCTCCAAAACAGATAAACCAACATCACAAGCTAATATACCCAAAATAACTACAGGAAACATATATAATATATCATTAGGCCAAGCTGGCTCTCCATAATAATGATGTCCCATACCTTTAGCTAATTTAGCACGTAATTTAGGATCTGTTAGATCAGGCTTTTTTATAATTGACATATAAAACTTCTCCAAATATAAATTGTATGTACTATACTATAATATGTAAGTATAAAACAGATAAATGAATTACATAATAAAAGATTAAAGTGGACCAGAAATGCCCTGTTTACGAATCATTAAAAAATGCATTAACATGAATACAGCTGTTAATAAAGGTAAAACAAAAGTATGTAAACTATAAAACCTAGTAAGCGTACCTTGACCAACACTTACTCCACCTCTTAGTAATTCAACTATACTTCCTCCTATTATTGGTATAGCTTCAGGAACACCTGTTACAATTTTAACGGCCCAGTACCCAATTTGATCCCAGGGTAAAGAATATCCAGTTACTCCAAATGAGACAGTTAAAACAGCTAATATTACACCTGTTACCCATGTAAGTTCACGTGGCTTTTTAAAACCACCTGTTAAATAAACTCTAAACATATGTAATATTAACATAAGCACCATCATACTAGCAGACCACCTGTGAATTGATCTAATTAACCAACCAAAGTTAACATCTGTCATAATATATTCAACAGAAGAAAAAGCTTCAGACACAGTAGGCCTATAATAAAAAGTCATGGCAAAACCACTAGCCACTTGTATTAAAAAAGAAGTAAAAACTATACCTCCAATACAGTAAAAAATATTGACATGAGGTGGAACATACTTACTTGTAATATCATCAGCAATAGATTGAATTTCTAACCTTTCTTCAAACCAATCATAAACTTTTCCCATCTTAATTTAATAATATTATATAAAAACAATGCATTTAAACTACTTTTTATTTTGTACTAGATCAATATAATTATAACATTTATGATTTTATTTTTACATATTAAATAACTTTATTGGTATTTAAATATCTAAAAAAAGAAAAATAACATACTAGTATTTTATTTTTTGAACTATATTTAACTAATAAATTACGAATTAGATCATTCATTACTCTATTAACTGCATTAATATGACCACCTGTAATATTAATTAAAGTTTTTTGTGATATTTCAAAAGGAATCAAAACATAATTATAATTTAATACTCCAAACTGTCGACATAATAACAATAATAACTGAATTATTCTATATTTAACTGACTTATGTACTAAAATGTAAGATGAAATCTCATATTGACTTAAAGTATAAGAAAATAAATTAAATAAGTTTATTGTATTTGACAAATACAAAGAGGAATTTATGGCATCTAAATTAAAAAACTTAATTAAATATGTATTTTCTAATGCAATAATTTTATGGCGAATGTAGCTAGAACTAGAAAAATTAGAATTAATTACACTATTACTGGTTAATAAAGATGAAAAAATCGATTCTCCATTTGTAAAAATTTTCATAATATACACAGTACCATAAAATATTATAAATAATGAATTACATGTTAGATCATCTTTAAATATTAAAGTATCTCCTTTATATAATTTATAAACACAACAAAAATTTTTTGATGTACAAAATAATAGATGAGATTGACTATTCATAATTATGATTTATATAACATAAAAAATTAGATTTATATTAATAATAATATATAATATAAGGAACTTTTAGTAATTTGAATAACAAAAAAAATATACTTTTAATTGATGATGACATAAATTTATTAAATTCAATAGGTACCTATTTAATATCGGAAGGCTTTCAAATTAATATGATAACAAGCGGTTGCAAAGCATTAATAAAATTAAATAATATTAAACCTGATTTGATTATTACGGACATTATGATGCCAGATATAAATGGATACGATCTAATTCAACAAATACGTTCTCATAAAGACTACTACCAACTTCCAATAATTTTTTTAACAGCAAAAGGTATGACAGATGATCGTATTTTAGGATATAATCTAGGATGTAACGCATACTTAGCTAAACCGTTTTGCCCAAAGGAATTAATATCTATTATAAATAATATATTTAAAAACCTTGATTCTTTAACTAAAGATATAAATACTAGTACAAATATACATCAGAGCAAAAATGAAAATTCTATTTTTAATTCTTTTACAAAAAAAGAAAATCTGATACTTGTATTAGTATCTAAAGGATATACAAATAAAGAAATTGCATCCATACTTAAATCCAGTATAAGAAATGTAGAAAGATATGTTAGTAATTTATTAAAAAAGACAAGCACAAGAAATCGAACAGAATTAACAAAATTAGCTATCTTGAATGATTTACATAAATGAGTAGGGCGAATGACGGGACTCGAACCCGCGAGTAGTGGAGCCACAATCCACTGCCTTAACCTCTTGGCTACATCCGCCATTAACTATTTAAAATATAACCATAATGTAGTATAATACTTTTTATATAAGAAGTCTATTATTTTTTAAAATTTGATATATTCTATATATAATTGTTAAAATGAATAAAAAATACAATAGAATTTTTATAAATGGAGAAGCATTTAATTGCTCTATATCAATGTCTCTTAAAGACTTATTAATATATTTAGAATTTGAACTCAATTCAATTATAGTAGAACATAACTATCTAATTGTTAATTATGATGAACTTGATAAAACTTTTTTCAAATCTGGAGACAAAATAGAAATTATTACAATCGTAGGAGGAGGTTAAATAATTTCTTTTCGTGATACAGACAATCTAGCTTGCCTTATATCAATGTGAATTATTCTAACTTTAATTTTATTACCTATTTGAAAAATGTGATTTATGTTTTTTATATACTCATAACTTATTTCCGATATATGAAGTAAAGCAGGTATACCATATATTTCAATAAAAACACCATATTTCTTAATTTGTTTAATTTGACCATAAAAAATTGCACCTACTTTTAAAATATTAGAGTAAAGACAAAGTAGTGCCAATTTATGACTGACTATAATTTTATTGTTTTTTTCATCAGCTAATAAAAACTTACAAGGTAAATCATATTTTTCAGTAAACTGATAATAAGTAAATCTAATTAGATGAGATCTAGGTATAAAAGTTTGTAAACCTTCTAAAGAAGTCAAAATTCCACCTTTATTCATATTAATTATAGGCAAATTAAAAATTATATCTTCTGATTCAAGTTGTTTAATACGCTTCCAAGCTCTTATATAATCTAATCTTTTAACAGATAACAATAATTTTTTCTCATCTTTTTCATAAGCTAAAATAAAAAACTCTCTTGTGTTATTAACCAATTTAGTCAATTTTTGCTCATCACTATTGTCAATTAGAAAAACTTCTTCAATTGGCAAATAACCTGCTATATCCACACCCACATCTACTAAAAAACCTTTCGATTCTCGATGAAAAATTGTACCTGCTATAATATCACCTGAATTTAAATTATAACTATATTGAAGTAATATAGAACCAAAATCTTTTTCTGAAAAACTTACTAAATCCATATATAAACCTCATATTTATATTATTATTTTTATATGATCAATCTAAGAAATATAGTATTGTATTAAAAAAAAAATATATGTATTATTATTTATAATTAAGTAAACATAGGTAGTTGCAAATTTTAATACAAATTTGAGGAAAGTCCGGACTCTAGTTAATCAAAATACAGCTGTATAAAAAACAGTATAGGCAACTATCAGGAAAGTGCCACAGAAAGAAACCGCCTATAAACTAGATTTTAGGTAAGGGTGCAAAGGTATGGTAAAAGCATACCAGAAGTATAATAAAAATTACTTGCTAGGTAAACCCCGTATAAGAGCAAAGTTATAAATTTTATTTTCTTGAGTTATATATATTAAAAAAGATTATAATTTAAATTTTATATCTCATTACTGCAGTAAATTATATGTAAATATAAAAAAAGATTAATAACTACCCTTAATAACTTTAATTTTTATACAAAATAATATAAATTTTAAAACTATTACGAACAAAATCCGGCTTAAGATTTACTTTATACTCACATTATTTAACCTTAGATTTTACATATCGTCCACTTTATACTTACTTAGTAAAGTAGTTATTTCTTTATCAATAAAACTCATATCATACTGATTCAAGGTTCTATCATAAGCTCTATAAGTTATACGTAAACCAACATTATAACAATCATTTTTAATATTATTTTTATAATGGTTAAATACTTCTATGGACTCAATCAAATTATTTTTAAAATTTAATATTTCCTGCTTAAGCAAAGTAATATTATGATGACTTTTTAATGTTAAAGATAAGTCTCTAGTTATACTAGGATAAGCAGAATAAGGTTTAATATAAGAATTGATATGATTACTAGATGAAATAGAATTTATCAATTGCATTAAATGAAACTCAAAGACATAAGTATCACTATCAGAAATACTAGACAACTGTCCAAATATACCAATTTCTTGGTCATAAGCATTATAAATGATTGCTGTGCGATTAATATTAAATAAATTATTCAGATGACAAAATAAAGAACTATCTTCAAGTGTGTTAACTTTTTTCCATACTACTACAGCCTGTAAACGTTCCAAAAAATCTTCAATTATACCTTTAGCATGAAACCATGTCAATGACTTTGGCTGATGTGACCAAGATTGTCGAAAAAAGCTGAAATTACTAATTAATCCAGAAAGGCACAAAAATTCTGAAGCTTGAAAATCAACAGCATGAAGTTTTACAGCTTGTTTACTAGAGTTAAAAACTTTACCTATCTCAAAAATTTCAATATTTTTATTGCCTTGCCTCAAATTGTATTGTTGATTTACAATCAATGGAACTATTAAAGTACTTCTTAAAAATGATTGATCTTTAATTAGAGGATTGAAAACGGACATTTTAATTATATTATTAATATCAAAGTTATCAAAGGAAGAATTATAAACTTCATGTAACCCAAGATACCTTAATAAACAACGTATTTGATATACATTACTGAAAATGTTATTTAAAAAGTTATTTTTATTACTCACAACAAGTAACTTACTGATAAAATTATTAAAACCATAAACACGACCTATTTCTTCAATTATATCGATAGGCCGCGTAATATCATTTTTTCTATGAATAGGAACCTGAATTGTAAAATACTTTTTTAAACTATCATAAGAGATAACAAAATGCAGCCTTTCTAACAAGGAAATAACTTCTTTTACAGTTAAATAAGTATATAAACCTTTTCTAACAGAACCTAAAACATTTTGTATAGCACTTTTTTTTAATCTTATAGTTTTTTTTATATTATAAAAGTCATAATGTCCATATAACTTACCTGATACACCGAAGGTTAGTGCTCTAACTAAGAAAACTGCTTCATGAAAAGCATTGAAAAAATCCATTCTTAAACCACAATTTAAAGACTTTTTGTAAAACTTTGTACCTGAAGACAGTACTTTTTGAAGATTTTTAAGATATTGTTTATTATATACTTGACCGAAAACCAAAACAGCATTTGTCAATATATCACAATTAAAATTAGCATTTACAGATAAACCTATAGTAGATAGTAATAAATCATTATATTTGAGAACTTCTAGTTGTACAGTATTGAACGTATGTAAGTCATGGTACACTACTTGTAAATCAAATAAAGTATATTTAATAGGAGAATAAGTAATTTTATTTTTATCAAATATTTCTATATAATGCCCCCACTTTAAATATATATAGTGTGGTATATCTGTTAAAATATTTAGTGGTTTAATACCTTGACTACTCAAATAATGTTGAAGCCATAGAGGAGATGACTTATTATTAATATGATTTATATAAATTAAAGAAAAATCTAGTAAAAATGTACCACTTAATATATTTAGAGGCTTAAAATCATTTATAAAAGACGATTTATATAAATTTTGTTTTAAAGATCTATTCAAAATAGAACTTATTTCTCTAGCCAAACCGATAACATTTAATACATCTTGTCTATTAGAAGTTGTAGTTAAATCAAATGTTATATCGTTATTATATTTATTATAAACAACATTATCTATCTCAAAACCAGATATAATTAACTTATGTGATAATGTAGTAAATTTTATATCATGTAAATCTATCATTTGTTGAAGCCATTTCAAAGAAAATTTCATATAGCAAATTGAATATAATAAGGATCTACAATTAAATATTAAATTATAAATTAATAAAGTAAACAACTAATTAGCTTTTGTAAAAGAAAGCTGATTTTCATTAGCATATTTTTCCATGAAACGCATAAAACGATCCCACTCTTGCGGACTTTTTATTATATAAACTGCTTCTATAGCTTGAGGTTTACCATTAATAAATTTAGCACTTACATCTCTAGTCATTAGCTCCCCCTCATCATCTTTTAAATACATACCTGTAATATCTCCTTTATCTTCCATACCGGAACGCAAGATATCAGGATTACTAAATCGAAAAGTTGCTGTACCTTTACTACCGTCTTTTGAACGTGTTAAAGAAACATTAGCAATAACAGTTTCATTAATTCCTTTAATAAACTGAATAAAAGCCATAGTTATTTGCCTTCGTATAAAAAAATTATATAATTATAATACAAACATTAAAACTAAATCTAGATTTAATATTCATTATAAATAATACCAAAATTATACCCAAGTAATCCAATAATCGTTAGTTATTAATATTAATCAAAATAAAAATTTTTCTAAATAACTATTAAGTTATATTTTGAAGTGTGTTATTATTGTTTAATATCAAAGGTAATATATAAATTTAGTTTACTTAAACAAATGTTTGAACGCTTTACAGAAAAAGCAATAAAAGTGATTATGCTTGCTCAAGAAGAAGCTAGACGCTTAGGACATAATTTTGTTGGTACAGAACAGATTCTATTAGGTTTAATAGGAGAAGGTACAGGAATTGCAGCGCAGGTTCTAAAATCTATGAATGTAAATTTAAAAGATGCACGCATAGAAGTAGAAAAAATTATCGGGCGAGGATCTGGATTTGTAGCAGTTGAAATACCATTTACTCCAAGAGCTAAAAGAGTTCTTGAACTATCTTTAGAAGAAGCTAGACAATTAGGACATAATTACATAGGTACAGAACACTTATTAATGGGTTTAGTCCGCGAAGGAGAAGGTGTAGCTGCAAGAGTACTCGAAAACTTAGCTGTAAATGTAGCGTCAATTAGAACAGAAGTTATTCAAATGTTAGGAGATAATACAGAAACTAATACAAATGGTAGTAATAATACACAAACTAGAAGCAAGACTCCTACATTAGAAGAATTTGGTTCAAACTTAACAGAACTAGCTATGGAAGGAATATTAGATCCTGTAGTTGGAAGACAAAAAGAAATTGAAAGAGTAATACAAATATTAGGTAGAAGAACAAAAAATAATCCTGTTTTAATTGGAGAACCAGGCGTAGGCAAAACAGCCATAGCAGAAGGTTTAGCACAAAGAATTGCTAATAAAGATATTCCATCTATACTAGAAGACAAATTAGTTGTTACACTAGATGTAGGTTTATTAGTTGCTGGAACAAAATACAGAGGAGAATTCGAGGAAAGACTTAAAAGAATCATGGATGAGATTAAGTCTGCTAATAATATTATATTAGTTATAGATGAAGTTCATACTTTAATTGGTGCTGGTGCAGCAGAAGGAGCTATAGACGCTGCAAACTTACTAAAACCAGCTTTAGCCAGAGGAGAGTTACAATGTATAGGAGCAACAACTTTAGAAGAATATAGAAAACATATCGAAAAAGATGCTGCACTCGAACGCAGATTTCAACCCGTACTAGTTGGAGAACCAAGCGTGGAAGAAACGATTGAAATTTTATTTGGCTTACGAGATAGATATGAAAAACATCACCAATTAAAAATGTCAGATGCTGCATTAGCAGCAGCAGCTAAATATGCTAATCAATATATATCAGACCGCTTTTTACCCGATAAAGCTATTGACTTAATTGATGAAGCAGGTTCAAGAGTTAGACTGCTGAATTCACAACTACCACCAGCAGCCAGGGAGCTAGATAAGGAATTAAGAAATGTCTTGAAAACAAAAGATGAAGCAATAAGAGCACAAAAATATGAGAAAGCTGAACAGTATAGAACTAGAGAAATGGAAATTAAGGCTCAGATTGCAGCTATCGCACAAAGTAAAAAAAATGAACCAAATATTAAAATTGAAGATCCGGTGGTAACAGAAGATGATATTGCAGAGATTGTTGCATTTTGGACAGGAATACCTGTAACAAAATTAACAAAAAGTGAATCAGAAAAATTAATGCATATGGAAGAGACACTACATGATCGTATCATTGGACAAGATGAAGCAGTAGTAGCTGTATCTAGGGCAATTAGAAGAGCAAGAGTTGGTTTAAAAAATCCTAATAGGCCAATTGCAAGCTTTATTTTTTCAGGACCTACAGGGGTGGGTAAAACAGAGTTAACTAAAGCATTAGCTTCTTACTTTTTTGGATCACAAGAAGCAATGGTTAGATTAGACATGTCAGAGTATATGGAAAGACACACTGTCTCAAAACTAATAGGATCACCACCTGGCTATGTAGGTTATAGCGAAGGAGGATATTTAACAGAAGCTGTAAGAAAACGCCCCTATACAGTTATATTATTTGATGAAATTGAAAAAGCACACCCAGATATTTTTAATTTATTATTACAAATTTTAGAAGATGGCAGATTAACCGATGCTAAAGGAAGAACTATAGATTTTAAAAATACATTATTAATTATGACATCTAACATAGGGTCAAAAGTAATAGAAAAGGGTGGAGGAAGCTTAGGTTTCGAATTAGGGGAATCTCAAACAGAATCACAATATAATCGGATTAGATCATTAGTGAATGAAGAACTAAAACAATATTTTCGTCCTGAGTTTCTAAATAGGCTAGATGAAATAATAGTATTTAGACAACTAACAAAAGATGAAGTACGCGAAATAGCAGATATTATGCTACAAGAGGTATTTGATCGTATTAAACAACAAGAAATTGAACTAGAAGTTACAGAAAGATTTAAAAATCGTTTAGTAGATGAAGGATATAATCCTAGTTATGGAGCAAGACCGCTAAGAAGAGCCGTAATGAGATTACTAGAAGATAGTTTAGCAGAGGAAGTATTATCAGGAAAAATTAAAGCTGGCGATAATGCTGTTGTAGATGTAACAGATGAGGGCAAAGTAACAGTATTACTAGGAGAACAAATCAAAATTCTAAAATCTTAATATAATAAGCTCACCCATGTAAAAATTAAAATCATGGTGAGCTTATTATATTAAGATTTTAGAATTTTGACTAAATTATTAGGAATAATGCCAGGAACCAGATTTGAACTGGTGACACGAGGATTTTCAGTCCACTGCTCTACCAACTGAGCTATCCCGGCTATTTAATCTGATTCTAACATAATTATTATATTCATTGCAATACTAAAAAACACGTAAAAAGAATATCCTAGTCCCTAATTAATACTAAAAAAAGTACTATTTGTAGGTGTAAATGTCAATTGACATAGACCCGTCGAACCATTACGATTTTTGCATAGTGAAACATCTATAATATTAGAAGAATTAAAATGGTTTGCATTTTTAGATAAAATAATGACTATATCGGCATCTTGTTCAATTGAGTTATGTACAATACAATTATTAAAGTATAAAACCATATAAGCTGGCTCTTGTACATCAAAAACATGAATATAATTGTAATATACAATATCAGCTATATAAACATATTCAAAAAAATAAATATAATACATGTACAAGTTACATAAATAACTAGTAATAGAAATATTATTTATAAAGCACTGATTCAATTGAAACCACATATTTTTCATATATAATTTATGATTATAAGTTAAGCTTATTGTATAAGAATAAGAATTGAAATTAAATGCATACTGCAAACCAATATTTAAATTTAAATTGTTGAAAAATTCGTTAGATAATTTATTAAAAATAAACATTTGTACTAGATTTAATTTAGTAAAGAGGTCAACAGAATAAAAACTTTGTATATGCAAACTGTTAAAAGAATTTAAATTCAAACAACCATATACCATTAAACAACCACTTTCTCTTAAATCAGAAAGTAAAGGTATTTTATTTACTCTACTTTCAATACTTCTATTAAGCTGAGAGAGTACAATTATTGGAACATTTAAATATTGTGCTAATAGCTTTAATTTTCTTGTAATATATCCTAATTCTTGTGTTCGTGTATCATTAATAAAATTTTCTATTTGAATTAATTGTAAATAATCAATAACTATTAATTGGATGTTACTTGTTTCTTGATGTAATAATTTAGATGTATATTCAATATAATCAATAGACATACTAGGCGCATCATTGATATATACATTATAATGCATCAACTTAAAACAAGCTTGATTCAAGCTATACCATTGATCTGAATCAAGTTTACCAGAATAGATATTTTGGATAGACAGTCCAGATGCAACAGATACAAATTTACTTACTATTTGTGATTTGGACATTTCAAGACTAAAAAAACATAAAGCCAATGATATAGAATGCAAAATATTAAATGCTAAATTAATAGCAAAAGACGTCTTGCCAATAGAAGGTCGTCCAGCAACTACAATTAAATCACCTCCTTTTAAACCATTTATTAAACCATCTAACTCGTGAAAACCAAGTAAAATAGTATCTTCTTTACTTACAGGAACCTGTTTTGAATTAATACTTTGATATTTTAAATCTAACAATAAATTAGCGATTAAATCACGAAAAGTCATAAAATTCTCTTTAGGTATTTTATAAACTGTAGATTCTAAATATTCTGATACTTTATTATAAAGTTGATGACTAGGTAAAAAAGTAATATTAGCTAACTTGATGACATTATAACCATATTGAATCATTAATCGCTTAATATAACTATTATTAACTAAAATCATAAGATCTTGGATATATGCATAAATGTTCATAGAAGACATAAACATATGACTTTGTTTCATTAATTGAATGATCTTAGTTACTCCACCTATACTATATAAAACTTGATTATCATTTAATAAATAAAAGAGTTGTATAATGTCTAACTTATTAGATTTATGTAAAACCATTAAACTTTTATAAATCAATCTATGAGATTCCACAAAAAAAGAATCTGCTTTCAAACATGGCATAAGTTGTGGAAATACAGTTGGATTTATTAAAATAGTACCTAATAAAATTTCTTCAGCAACATAATTTTGAGGTAACGTAAGATTTAAAATAATATTGTACATAATAAAATAAATATACAAATTTCAAGTAAGATAAAAAATATCTAATTAATGTTTAAAATAAGATAGCGTCTAGATATATTTTTACTTACAGATTTTGTATTAACTAAAGAATAAGCAGAAAATACAAGACTATTTAATACATAATAATAGAGTCTAACATAAAAAATAGAAAAACCTAACCAATAATATAAACTTAAAGTATTATAATTGCTCATTTTTATTTCTAATAAAAAGTTAACTAAATATAACATTATAATAAAAAAACTTGCATAAAATAACTAAAAAGTATGAAAGATTTATAATTATATATATTATATAAATATATAAAATTGTATTTCCTAATTTTATATGATAAAAAAGAAATTATTAATATATAATTACGTTGAAGACTAAGAAGATAATATTTATTAATTTGATGATTAAACTATTGATAAAAATACATACAAAGCGATTAGAATAGTATAATATTATGATAATATAATATTTATATGCTGAATTTAACAAGTATATATAAAATTAGAAATAAAAATGTCTATCAAAAGTTATAATAAAAACTCCATTATTGATTGTATACAACAAGAATTTATAAAAGAGAATATACCTCTAATTAACATAGGCGATAGTATAAAAATGTCTATTTTAATTCAAGAAGGAAATAAAAAAAGAATTCAAAATGTAGAAGGAGTAGTAATATCAAAAAACAATTCAAAACTCAACACAACAATTACAATAAGAAAAGTAGTCCAAAACATAGGTGTTGAAAGAGTTTATTTAATACATTCTCCACTTATCAAATATATTAAAATTTTAAGAAGATCAAAAATAAGACAAGCTAAATTATACTATTTGAGATCAAGATCAGGAAAAGCTACTAGATTAAAAACAAGATTTTCTAAAAAGGTTTTTTAAAACTAAATATAGGTATGATATTATAGATTTTAGGATACATAGCTCAGCTGGTTAGAGTACCACGTTGACATCGTGGAAGTCACTGGTTCGATTCCAGTTGTATCCAAATAAATATTATTTTTAGTAAAACATTTTATAAAAAGGGTCGGTGCCCGAGTGGTTAATGGGAGCGGACTGTAAATCCGCTGGTTTTACCTACGTTGGTTCAAATCCAACCCGGCCCAATTCAAGCTTAAATATAAGCCTTTATAGCTCAATGGTAGAGTATTTCCTTGGTAAGGAAAAAGCTATGGGTTCAATTCCCATTAAAGGCTATACAGATTTCATATTATTAATGGAAAAATTTTTCTGTTTTGCTTTAGATATTCCTATCATTTGTGAATTACTTTTACCAGGTGCAACCATAGGATAACAATTTTCTTCTTCTTGAACCTTACAATCAAGCAAACAAGGACCATTATGGTTTACAAAAAGATTTAAGACTTGATCCATATCAGATCTACTATCTAAAATTAAACCTAAAATACCGAAAGACTTAGCTAATAGAACAAAATCAGGAGTACCTTTTTCCATATTAGAGTGGGAATACCTTTCTCCATAAAAAGCTTGTTGCCATTGTCGAACCATACCTTGCCATTTATTATTAATAATGATAATTTTAACAGGTAAATTATAATGTGAAATTGTAGCCAATTCTTGAAGATTCATTTGAAAACTAGAATCACCAGTTATACATACAACACTTTTAGATGGGTGTGCTATTTGAACCCCGATAGCCGCAGGTAGTCCATAGCCCATAGTACCTAAACCAGAACTAGACATCCAATGTCTAGGCAATACATTTAGAAACTGAGCCGCCCACATTTGATGTTGACCTACATCAGTAGTAAAATATGCATTTGAAGAAATACGAGATAGGAAGAGAATCACTTCTTGAGGAGATAAACTACCTATATGTTTTGGAACTAATAAAGGATATTGACTTTTCCAAATTGATATTCGATCTTTCCATGAACGAGTCTGTTGATTATGAAATACTAAATTTGAATAATTACTTACGTAATTCAAAATATGACTTATAACATGTTTTATATCACCTAAAACAGCTACTTGAGGAACACGATTTTTACCTATTTCAGCTGCATCAATATCAATATGTATAACTTTAGCATTACATGCAAATTCATCCAACTTACCGGTAACACGATCATCAAATCTAGCACCAAGAGCTATTAATAAATCACACTCACTAACTGCAAAATTAGCATAGGCAGTACCATGCATACCTAACATACCTAAAGATAAACTGTCATTCTCATCTATAATTCCTTTACCCATCAAAGTAGTACATATAGGTATTTGGAAAAGATAAGCAAACTCTTTAATCACTTCATGAGCACCAGAAATAATAGAACCACCACCTATATAGAGCAAAGGTTGACTCGACTCATATATAAGATTTAGAATTTTTATGATTTGACTATCTTTCGGCTTTACGAAAGGTCTACAGCCTAAAATTTTAATATTATTTGGATTAACAGGTTCATAGAAAAAGTTCTCTAAACCAACATCTTTAGGAACGTCAATCAAAACTGGCCCAGGCCTACCATGCTGAGCAATATGAAAAGCTTCAAAAATTATGTTAGACATACTCCGAGGATCACGAACTACATAAGAATGTTTAACTATAGGTAAAGTAATACCAAAAATATCTACTTCTTGGAAAGCGTCAGTACCTATAAAAGGTCTTGCTACTTGACCTGTAATAACAACTAAAGGTACTGAATCTAATTGAGCTGTAGCAATACCAGATACAAGATTAGTAGCTCCTGGGCCAGAAGTAGCAAAACAAACACCAACCTTACCTGTACATCTAGCATAACCATCAGCAGCGTGAGAAGCAGCCTGTTCATGACGACATAATATATGTGTGATTAATCCTTTAGATTCCCATTTGTAAAGCTCATCATAAATAGGTAAAATAGCTCCACCAGGATATCCAAAAACATGTTTTACATCGTTTCTTACCAGACTGTCTATAAGAGCAAACGAACCCGTTACTTCTTTTAAATTTAAATTAGAATTATAATCCATCTTAATAAATTGTTTGAAAATAGATTTATAAATGAGATACAGTAAAAATATAAAATATGAAATTATACTTTCTATGACTTTTTTTTAATTGTATATATAATATTATATATGTCGAATTTTAGTTTTATAAACTAAGAAATTGTTAATACAATTTCTTAGTTTATGCCAAGCATTTGCCTTAAAATGAACGTTATTGTGCTTGTTAAAGTTATTATTGTAACAATTATTATTTGTCTTCTATTTTTTTTTTTTAATGACTCAAAAATTTCTTGAAAAGTTGTCAAGAAAAATCCTATTATTACTGATAATAGGAACTTCGGAAATTTATTAATATTGTCCCAAAATTTTTTCATGTTTAATTTGTATTTATATTTTTGTTATTTTAATTAATATAAGTTAAGAGTATTATTCTTGTAAAATGGTTTTAATTATCTTCATTAATTTTTATTATTTTTTGATTTTGATAAGGAAAAAATGTTAAATAATTTTCAACGTGTAGAAGTATTAAGTAATTTTTTGCCATTTCTACAAAGCTGGCACGGACGTATTATAGTAGTTAAATATGGTGGTTCTGTCATGCAAAATTTATCTTTAAAGTCTAAAATTGTGCAAGATATTTTGCTTTTATCCTATTTAGGTATTAAGGTTATAATTGTTCATGGTGGAGGTCCAATCATTAATAACTGGTTAAGTAAATTAGGTATAAAACCACAATTTTTTAATGGTGTTCGCATGACTGATAAAAATACTATGGAGTTGGTTGAAATGGTTTTAGTTGGTAAAGTTAATAAGGATTTAGTAACTTTATTGAATAATTCTTCCAGTACAGCTGTTGGTTTATCTGGTAAAGATGCTAACTTGATTATTGCATCTCCATTATTTCCTCAACAACCGGACAATTATACTGGTAAAATTGAAAAAATTAATCTTAAGGTAGTTGATCTTTTATTGCATAGTGGATATATTCCTGTCATTGCTAGTGTTGCTTCTGATAAAAATGGTCAGGCTTATAATATAAATGCTGATTCTGTTGCTGGTGCTATTGCTGAATCTCTTAATGCTGATAAGTTAATTTTATTAACTGATATGCCTGGTATTATGTCAGATACTAATAATCCTGCGAGTTTATTCAAAAATTTGGATGTGCAGCAGCTAGAAAATTTAAAAGATAAGAAAATAATTCTTGGTGGTATGATACCTAAAGTTGATTGTTGTATTAAAGCTTTAAAAAATAATGTTCGTTCAGTTCATATTGTAAATGGTAGTATTGAACATGTTTTATTGTTAGAAATTTTGACATCTTCTTCTACTGGTTCTATATTGTTACCATAATCATAATTTTTAAATTTAGTTATAATTTTTTATTTCTTTTATTATTTTCGTGTTATAATTTGTTAGCCTTCTAAAGGCTCAGTAGCTCAGCTGGTTAGAGCAGGGGACTCATAAGCCCAAGGTCGCAGGTTCAAGTCCCGCCTGAGCCATTGGATGTTATTGGAGAGGTGGCTGAGTGGTTGAAAGCGCCAGATTGCTAATCTGTTGTATGTAATTATAATCATACCAAGGGTTCGAATCCCTTTCTCTCCTTTAATTTTGATACACTTAAATGGAATATTTGTATAAATGTATTTGACAAATATTCCATTTACATGATAGTTTAAACGAAGTTGTTGGGATTGTAGTTCAATTGGTTAGAGCACCGCCCTGTCACGGCGGAAGTTGCGGGTTCGAGTCCCGTCAATCCCGTTTCAAAGTTACGCTATATAAACCCTTTTTTAGGTACTTTAGTGTATTCATTTAAAATTCTTCTGAATTCTTCTCCGTCAATAGTCTCTTTTTCAATAAGTAAATCTACTAACCTATCAATAACTATTCTATTATCTCTAATTATCTTTAATGTTTTCTGATAGCATGTTTGAACTATATTGTAAACTTGTTGATCGATTTTAATCGCAATTTCATCTGAATATTCTGATTCATTTCCTATTTTTCTTCCTAAAAATGGATTAGATTCCTCGTTTTCTAAACATAATAGACCTATATTTGACATACCAAATCTAGTAACCATTTGACGTGCCATTGCTGTTACTTGTTGAAGATCATTGCTTGCCCCAGTTGTTACTTCTGTATCTCCAAATATTACTTCCTCGGCAGCTCTACCTCCTAAGGCTCCCATGATTCGTGATATAATTTGAGATCTTGATATTAAATTTTGATCTTCTCCAGGTGTAAACCAAGTTAATCCTCTTGCTTGACCACGAGGTATTAATGTAACTTTTTGTACTTCATCATGGTCTTCAAGAAGTGTGCCAACTATAGCATGTCCAATTTCGTGGTATGCTATCAAACGTTTGCTTTTACTATCGATTAACGGTGTACCTTCCATACCAGCAACTATACGATCTATAGAAGCATCTATTTCATTTAATGTAATATAGTTTTTTCTGAGTCTAGCTGTTAGAATTGCCGCTTCGTTGAGTAAATTAGCTAAATCTGCTCCTGAAAAACCAGGTGTTCTTCTAGCTATCATAGATAATGAGATATTGGGTTTCATTTTTTTATTTTTAGCATGTACTTTTAGTATATCTAATCTACCTTTGAAATCTGGTATCTCGACTGATACTTGACGGTCAAAGCGTCCAGGTCTTAATAATGCTGCATCTAGTATATCAGCACGGTTTGTTGCAGCAATTACTATAACTCCTGTATTACCTTCAAATCCATCCATTTCAGTTAATAATTGATTTAGTGTTTGTTCTCTCTCATCATTTCCTCCACCAATACCTGTTCCTCTTTGTCTTCCTACTGCATCTATTTCATCTATAAATACAATACATGGTGCATTTTCTTTAGCCTTTTTAAATAAGTCTCTGACACGTGATGCACCTACTCCTACAAACATTTCTACAAATTCGGATCCAGAAATACTAAAAAAGGGTACATTAGCTTCACCAGCTATTGCCTTAGCTAATAAAGTTTTTCCGGTTCCAGGAGGACCTACTAGTAAAACGCCTTTAGGTATTTTAGCTCCTACTGCTGTAAATCTTTCTGGTTTCTTTAAGAATGTAACTACTTCTTCGAATTCTTCTTTTGCTTCATCAATTCCAGCTACATCGTTAAATACAACGCCTGTTTTTGCTTCCATTTGAAATAAAGCTTTTGATTTACTGAATGACATAGCTTGTCCTGGTCCACCTGCGGAGTTGTTAGAACGACGAAACAAAAATGCTAAACCTAATATTAACAATATTGGAAATAATAAATTTCCTACTAAATTCCACACAGCACTATTATTCCTTGCTGGATGTGCGTCCAAGTCTACATTTGCTTTTTTAATTTTTGTAATTAATTCTGGTGCTGTTGCTGGTAGTTCTACTCTAATTTTTTGAATTCTATTTCCTAATTCAGGACCAACTGCTTCAACTATTGCAGTATGTCCATTATCATATAAATCAACCCTTTTTACCCAGCCCATATCTAAATATTCTAAAAAACGCCCATATGTCATACGAGAACGTGCCATATTTGTGTTTAGTTCGTTATTAGTAGGAGCTAAAAGTCCTTGCCATAAAAAGAAACCAATCGTGATAATAGGTAGTGATAATAATAATAAAGTTTTCCATGACAATTTCATTATTTTAAGCCTTATTTATTTATTGTATTTAAATGAATTTAACATTTTTCATATTTTTTAGGCAACTTTAATATATGAAAATGTTTTTTATTTTTATTGTTTATATAAGTTAATTTTGTTAACTAAATGTTAATGTATAATAATACTTATATATTAGATGTTTATTTTAACTGCTTATGATAAAGAAAGGATCGGTTGTTAAAGTTCAAAGACAAGAGTCTTATTGGTATCAAGACAAAGGTATTGTTGTTAAAGTAGATAAAGGTATTAAATATCCAGTTTTAGTTCGTTTTATGAAACAAACTTATAATGGTGTTAATAGTAATAATTTTGCTGAAAATGAGTTACTAGTTGTTGATCCTTAATAATTTACTTGATAAACGGAATAAAGATAAAAGTTTTAGCTTTTATCTTTTGCAATAACTGTTTTTATTTAACTTCCTAGTGCCGCCCAGTCTACATCTACATTTTCTAAAATTAGTGATGAATTATATATTTGTAGTATAATAAGTAAAAATAGAAAAAATAAGAGCATGAATATTCCCATAATTGGAGTTGTGCCCCAACCTGGAGCAACTTTTCCATATTCTGAATTTAAAGGTCTTAATATTTCTCCCAGTCTTGTTCTTAATGCCATAATTTTGTAATTTAACTTATATGTTTTATAATTTTTTATTTATACTTAAAATACTAATATTAGTATAAGTATCAATCAACTGAATTTATTATCTCATCTATGGAAACTGCAATAGTTCTTAGTATTTTTATTTCTAGTTTATTATTAGGAATAACAATATATTCTATATACACTTCTTTTGGTCCTGTATCTAATGAACTTCGAGATCCTTTTGAAGAGCATGAAGAGTAATAAGTAATATAACTATAAATAAATACTCATTTAGATTAGTTGTATTATTGATAGTTAATTTTAATTAATAGCTACTTTTATAAAGTAGCTATTGAAATTTTTGAGATATTTTATAATTTGTGAGTAGTTATTTTGCTATTCTTGGAGGGTCTCTAAAGAATATAGCAAAGAAAATAACCATTAATGTTCCAACTAATAAAAAGACATACACTAATGCTTCCACTTTAATCTCCTTTGGTATATATTTTACTATTTTTCTTATACAGCGCCTTGTTTTTTGCTGCTTCTATCTCCTAGTTTTTGAAATGCACCAAATTCTACTTGTTCTGTTACTTCTGCTCCGATTCCAGCAAATACATCTCTAAATATAGTTCTTGATCCATGCCATAGGTGACCAAAGAAAAAGATAAGTGCAAAGTTTGCATGTCCAAATGTGAACCATCCTCTTGGACTACTTCTAAAAACACCATCTGATTCTAATGTTGTACGATCGAATTCGAATACTTCTCCTAATTGTGCTTTACGTGCATACTTTTTAACACTAGGTGCATCATTAAATGTTTTACCATTCAGTTTTCCACCATAGAAACTCACAGTTACGCCTACTTGTTCAATGCTATATTTTGACTCAGCTCTTCTGAAAGGTATATCTGCTCTTATGATACCATCTTTGTCCACTAGTATTACAGGAAAAGTTTCGAAAAATGCTGGCATTCTTCTCACAGTCAATTCTCTTCCTTCTTTATCTTGGAATATAGGGTGACCTAACCATGCTTCAGCAATACCATCTCCTTTGTCCATAGGACCTGCTCTAAATAGTCCGCCTTTGGCAGGATTATTACCTATATAATCATAAAAAGCTAGTTTGTCTGGTATTTTTGACCATGCTTCTTCTGGTATTGAACCTTCATTCAATGAATTCTCGACTCTTCTTTCAATCTCTTGTTGAAAATATCCACTATCCCATTGATATCTTGTAGGTCCAAAGAGTTCTATAGGTGTTGTTGCTGAACCATACCACATAGTTCCACAAGTTACAAAAGCGCTAAAGAAAACAGCTGATATACTGCTTGACAGTACAGTTTCTATATTGCCCATTCTTAAGGCTCTATATAATCTTTGTGGAGGTCTGACTGTAAGATGAAATAAACCTGCTAGTATACCTACAGTTCCTGCTGCTATATGATGTGATGCTATTCCACCAGGGTTAAATGGATTAAAACCATCTGGACCCCAAGCTGGGGCGATTGGTTGCACTTTCCCTGTTATTCCATATCCATCTGAGATCCATATACCTGGTCCGAAGAGGCCTGTTGTATGAAATGCTCCGAATCCAAAGCATAATAAGCTAGATAATAGTAAATGTATACCAAATATTTTTGGTAAGTCTAGTGCAGGTTCACCTGTTCTTGGATCTCTAAAAAGTTCTAAGTCCCAGTATACCCAATGCCATATAGATGCTAGAAATAACATACCTGATAAGACTATATGGGTTATAGCGACACCTTCAAAGCTCCACAGTCCGGGATTAGAAACACTTTCGCCGGTGATGCTCCACCCACCCCATGAATCTGTTACACCAAGCCTTGCCATAAAAGGCATTACGAACATACCTTGTCTCCACATTGGATTTAGCACTGGATCAGATGGATCAAAAACTGCTAATTCGTATAAAGCCATAGAACCTGCCCATCCTGCAACTAAAGCTGTATGCATTAAATGAACTGATATTAAGCGTCCAGGATCATTAAGTACAACTGTATGTACACGATACCATGGTAGTCCCATTGAACTACTTGCCTCCTACTAATAGAGATTTAAATTTGTTGCTTTTCTTACTATTATATATAAGTTATATAGTAACTTATTATAACATTCTTAAATCAATTAATGGAGTTTTGCTCACATTTATATTTAATTATATTTTTCACTGAATATAAACATATAATAGTTATAAAAACTAATAGTAAAATGCTGTCATATATATTTAAGTTTAGCCATATTGTTTTTATAATGCATCTTTTATTGATATCACTCATTGAGTAAATACATCTAGTGCTTTCAATTGCATAAGTGAGTGGATTAATACTAGCAATTATTTGTAGCCAGTATGGCATAAAAGATAGTGGGGCTAATGCTGTACTAGAAAATAAAGTAGGTAAATTTAAAATTACTAAAACAGCTAAAAATTCAATATGGCCGGGTAAAATAAATGCTAAACAAATACTCATACTTCCTATGCTTAATGTAATTAGTAAAAGGATTATAAAAATTGTAATTATTTGTTCTATATATAATGTATGTTTTTGTACTAATAGACTAAATGTTAAAATAAAGCTTGTTTGTAAAGTAGTAATTGTTGTAATAAATATGATAGATGAAAATAGTAAAGAGTCCCGCGATTTTAGCGGAGCTACAAGTAATCTATTGAGAAAACCGAACTCTCTATCAAACATTAAAGGTAACCCGGAATTAATAGCACCTGTAAAAGATGAAAAAATTATAATTCCTGGACTTAAAAATTGGTAATATGTTTTGTTTTCTGTTAGTAAATTTACTGGAGCATTTTGGAATAATGCTCCAAAAAGAAGTAACCATAATAGTGGTTGTAAAAGACCAGATAATACACTAGAAGGTCTTCTATATGTTTGTATATAATATCTTTTAATTAAATAAGTAATTTCTTGATATATACTCATTATATATTTTTTACTTTTAATAATTTTTTTGGGTTGAATTTTTATATTACAATCTAAGATTGAGGTACTTATCATGATATTTTTTATGAATTTATATGTATTTTTTATTTATATTTATAATGATTTTTAAATATATAATAATTATATTGATATATTAGATAATTATTTACTTGATTTTATGGTTTAATAATAATTAGTTGTTTTATTTTTAATTCATAAAAATAGGAATTTATTAATTTTTTATTATTTAACTTAAATTATTACAGGATAAAATGCCATGCCTACTTATAAAGTTTCTTTAATTATAGATGATCAAACAACTGTTATTGATTGTAAAGATGATGAATTTATTTTAGATAAAGCTGAAGATGAAGATATAGATTTGCCTTATTCTTGTAGAGCAGGTGCCTGTTCAACTTGTGCAGGTAAACTTCAAAAGGGTGAAATTAACCAAGATGAGCAAAGTTTCTTGGATGATGATTTAATAGAAGAAGGTTTTATTTTGACTTGTGTTGCTTATCCTAGAAGTGATTGTACGATCTTAACTAATCAGGAAGATGAGGTGACTTCATAATTTTTTTTAAAAACTTTAAGATCGCTGGTAGAATATATTAATATTCTACCAGCGATCTTAAAGTTTTACTTCTATATCTACACCAGAAGGAATGTTTAATTTCATTAAAGAATCAATTGTTTGTGAAGATGAATCGTAGATATCTATAATCTTGATGTGGAATTTTATTTCAAAGTGTTCTCTCGAGTCTTTATCTACGTGAGGTGAACGTAAAACACAATAAATTTTGCGTTTTGATGGTAATGCTACTGGTCCCTTAGTTTTTGCATTGGTTCTACGAGCTGTATCAAGTATTGTAGTACATGATTTGTTGAGTAAATTGTGATTGTAAGCCTGTAATTTAATACGTATTTTGTTCTGTTCATGGATTTTCATATATTTATTTATTTATTCAAGAATTTTAGATACTACGCCTGCTCCAACAGTTTTTCCTCCTTCACGTATAGCAAATCTCATTCCTTGTTCAATAGCAATAGGATTAATTAATTCAGCACTCATTTGAATTCTATCTCCTGGCATCACCATTTCTGCAGCTGATCCATCATCTGCAGTAAATTTTGTTATTGTTCCTGTTACGTCTGTTGTACGCACATAAAATTGTGGTCTATATCCTGAAAAAAAAGGAGTATGTCGCCCTCCTTCTTCTTTGGTTAATATATAAACCTCTGCTTCGAATTGCGTGTGGGGTGTAATTGTTGCTGGTTGTGCTAACACCATGCCTCTTTCAATATCTTTTTTTTGTATTCCTCGCAGTAGTATACCTATATTATCGCCTGCCATACCTTCGTCTAAGGTTTTTTGGAACATTTCCAAGCCTGTAATTGTAGTTGTAGTAGTTTCTTTAAGACCTACTATTTCTATTGTGTCGCCAACTTTTATTATACCTCTTTCAATTCTGCCTGTTGCAACAGTTCCTCTGCCTGTAATTGAAAATACGTCTTCTACAGCCATTAAAAATGTTTTTTCTATATCTCTAATAGGTGTTGGAATATATTCATCTACTGTATCCATAAGTTCATGAATTGTATCAACCCATTCATTTTCACCTCTTTGAATTGTACTATTTTTTGTTACTTCCTCTAACGCGCATAATGCGGAACCAGCAGTTATAGGTATATCATCACCTGGAAAATCATATTGTGACAATAGTTCACGCACTTCTAAATTTACTAATTCTACAATCTCATCGTCATCCACTTGATCTTTTTTGTTTAAGAATACAACAATATTAGGTACACCTACCTGTTTAGCTAATAGTATATGTTCTCTTGTTTGAGGCATTGGTCCATCTGCAGCTGATACTACTAAAATAGCACCATCCATTTGAGCAGCACCTGTGATCATATTTTTAACGTAATCAGCATGTCCTGGACAGTCTACATGTGCATAGTGACGATTATCTGTTTCATATTCAACGTGAGCTGTATTAATTGTTATACCTCTTGCTTTTTCTTCCGGAGCAGCATCAATTTCGTCGAATTTTTTTGCTTTTGTATCATTTGCAGCAGCTAAAGTTGCAGATATAGCTGCTGTAAGTGTTGTTTTTCCATGATCTACATGTCCTATTGTTCCAATATTAACATGTGGTTTTTTTCTTTCAAATTTTGCGCGTGCCATAAGATATATTTTCCTTGTCTACTATTTAATAACGATAATGAGAAAATGCTTTATTTGCTTCAGCCATACGATGTGTTTCTTCTCTTTTTCGAATTGTGCTACCGTTTTCATTAGAAGCATCTATAATTTCGTTTGCCAACTTAAAAGCCATACTTTTACCTGATCTTCCTTTAGAGAATTTTGTTATCCATCTAAGTGCTAGATTGGTTCCTCTGTGTGCTCTTACTTCCATTGGTACTTGATAAGTAGATCCTCCAATTCTTCGACTTTTAACTTCTACTATAGGTGTTGCATTCCGTATAGCTTTTTCTAAAATTTGCAGAGGATCATTTGATGTTTTTTTACTTATTATGTCTAATGCTTGGTAAACTATTTTATATGCTAATCCTTTTTTGCCACTTTTTAATATTCTTATAGTTAACATATTTATTAATTTGCTATTATATACGGGGTCTTTATTAATAGCTTTTTTCTTAGATTTATTACGACGAGACATATGAATATTTCTATTTTTATCCTAATATATTGTTATGTTGTATATTTTTATACTTTTGGTTTTTTAGCTCCGTATTTTGAGCGACTTTTTTTTCTATTTTTTACTCCAGATGCATCTAAAATACCTCTTACTATATGATAACGAACACCAGGTAAATCTTTTACACGTCCTCCTCTAATTAGTACAACTGAATGTTCCTGTATGTTATGTCCTATACCTGGTATATAAGCTGTTACTTCAAATCCTGAAGTTAATCTGACTCTTGCAACTTTTCTTAGAGCTGAGTTGGGCTTTTTAGGTGTGGTTGTATAAACTCTTGTGCATACTCCTCGTCTTTGTGGACATTTGTTTAAAGCAGGAGATTTATTTTTTTTACTTAATTTTTTTCTTTCTAATCTTACAAGTTGTTGAATAGTAGGCATTTAATTTATATACTCAGTTTAATATCATACATATTATAAGTATTGTAATATATACTGTCAAACTTTATTGTGTTTGTATTTTTTTATTTAATTTTTATATTTATCTATCTGTATTTAAGTTATACTTTCGCATAAATTTTTCTACTCTTCCTTCAGTATCTATGATTCTTTGTGATCCTGTGAAAAAAGGGTGATTACCTGACCATATATCTACACTTAATTTTTCTTTAGTCGAACCTATAGTCATAATATGTTTTCCATCGCAATATACCTCAGCATTATTGTACCATTTCGGATGTATATTTTTTTTAGTCATAAAATTATTGAGATTATAATTATCTTTTTGAATATTGTGGAGCTTTTCTAGCTTTTCGTAAGCCATATTTTTTACGTTCTTTTATTCTAGCATCTCGTCTTAAAAACCCTTCCGCTTTTAAAGTAGTACGATTATCTGGATTGATTTTACACAATGCTTTTGCTATTCCTAGTCTTATAGCATTTGTTTGACCTGTTAAACCGCCACCTTCAGCTTTTACATACACATCATATTCTCTACTGAGTCCAAGCAGCTGAAGAGCTGCGCACGAAATTCTTAAATAATTAGGACTGAATTGTAAATATGATTCGCCAGGTAAACCATTAATAATTAGATTACCAGATCCAGGTATTAGTTGTACTCTTGCAATAGATGTTTTACGTCTTCCTGTTCCTGCATAGATTATTTTAGAATTTTGTTTTACTATAGTCATTATTGTATTTAATTAAATTACTGAAATTATTTGTGGTTTTTGTGATGCATGAAGATGATGGTTATTCGGATAGATTTTTAATTGTCTGAATAGTTGTCTACCTAAAATACCTTTTGGTAACATCCCTTTGATAGCTTTTTCTAATATCATATTTGGTTTTTGATGCAAAATATCGTTAAATGTTTTAGTTTTTAACCCTCCTGGGTAACCAGAATGTTTTTTATAATTTTTATTAAAAAATTTTTTACCTGTTACGTTGACTAATTTTGAATTGATTAATACAATATAGACTTTGTGGTTTATATAAGGTGTATAAAGCTTTGAATCTTTACCTTTTAGTAAATGGGCAATTTTACTACTAAGTCTACCTAAATTTTTATTTTTAGCATCTATAATATACCATTGGTTACATCTTTGTTGTTTAAGAACATATGTTTTATTCATAATTAATTAATGTTGCATTTTATGATTATTGATTCGTTATTTTTATAATTTTTATAGTTATCTATAAGTCTATAAATTTAGTGTTTATTTAATTATTTTCTATATTTTTTTCTTTTGGTAATTTGATTCCAAGTTTGTTTTCTAATGCTTCAATTACTTCTTCTGCTGATTTTTGACCAAAATTTTTAATTTCTAGTAGTTCATCGTGTGAATAGTCTAGTAAATCTGAAATAGAGTGTATTTGAGCTCTTTTTAAGCAGTTATATGCTCTAACAGACAATTGTAGTTCTTCGATTAGTATTTCATTGATTTCTTCTTCATCTTTCTTGTCTGTATTCTTTATGTAGTTTAAATTTAAATTAGTTAAAGGATAAAATAATTTAGTTAATAATTGAGCACCTTGACTTATTGCTTCTTGTGGAGATAAGCTACCATTTGTCCAAATTTCTAAATCTAGTTGTTCTTGTACTATTTTAGGATTTATTCTCTTTTCTTCTACGACATAATTAAATTTAATTGCAGGCATAAAAACGGCATCTATGTGTAAGAAGTCTATGGATTTATTATCAAAACCTTTATCTGTAAGTCTATATCCTCTTCCTTTTTCAATGCGAAATTCCATTTCAAATATAGTATTATTACAAATAGTTGCTATATATTGTTGTGGATCAATAATTTGAATTTCTGGTGGAAGATCGAATAAACCTGTAGTAATAATAGCTGGTCCCTGTATTCTTATTCTACCTATTTGAGGTATGTCAGTATAGCTTTTTAAAACTACTTCTTTAAGATTCAATAAAATTTCTAGTACATCTTCTTTTACTCCTGTAATTGTTGAGAATTCATGATTAATACCAGCAATCCTTACAGCTACTATAGCAGCACCCTCTAAATCTGATAATATAGTTCTTCGTAAAGAATTACCTAATGTAATACCTTGTCCTTTATTAAGTGGTTGTAAAATAAAGCGTCCGTATTGATGGCGGTTGCTTTGTATTTTAGATTCTATGCATTCTATTTGCAAATTGTTCATACAATTTCAATATATGGCAAGATTTAATGGTTGAATTTAAACACGTCTTTTCTTAGGTGGTCTACAGCCATTATGTGGTATAGGAGTAATATCCTTAATAAGTGTTATATTAATTCCTGTTGCTTGTAATGCTCTGATTGCTGTTTCACGTCCTGAACCTGGGCCGTTAATGAGTACTTCTGTATGTCTTATACCTTGTTCCATTGCTTGCTTGGCAGCTTTTTCTGCAGCTATTTGCGCAGCAAAAGGAGTTCCTTTTTTTGTTCCTTTAAATCCACTTGCACCTGATGAAGACCATGATAGAGTACACCCTTGAAGATCTGTAATTGTTATGATGGTATTATTAAATGTTGATTTTATGTGAGTTATGCCATTAATAATATTTTTTTTCTGTTTTGTATATATTTTCTTTCTTTGTTTAGCCATATATTATATTATATCTGTATTTTATTTTCGTGGAGCTTTCTTCTTACCAGCCATAGTTTTTTTTGTTCCCCGCTTTGTACGAGCATTAGTACGTGTATTTTGTCCTCTTATAGGTAAGCCTAATTGATGTCTTTTTCCTTTGTATGAACTTATGGTCATTAGTCTTTTTATATTGAGTGATTCTATTCTTTTTAAGTCTCCTTCTAGTTGGTAATTATTAATTAGTGTCTGACGAATAAGTACAATTTGTTCATCATTTAGTTCATATGTTTTGGTATTACGATTAATTTTCAGTTTATCTAAAATTTCTATAGCTTTTGATCTGCCGATACCGTAAATATATGTTAACGATACTTCTATACGTTTACTTTTGGGTAAATCTACACCAACTATTCTTGTCATATTTAGTTTGTATTATTTTAATTTACTTATCCTTGTCGTTGTTTATGTTTTTTATTTTCACAAATTACTATTATTTTTCTATTTCTACGTATAACTTTACATTTATCACACATTTTTTTAACGGATGGTCTTACTTTCATTGACTTATTGAAATTCTTTACTATATCTTTAGTTTTTTATCTACTCCATTATATTATCATATTGTTGAGATATTACATATGTTTGAATTTGTTTTGCAGTATCAATTGCTACTCCCACTAATATTAATAAAGATGTAGTACCTAGGCCTTGTAATAAGTTTATATTTGTTGTTTTTAATATAAAAGATGGAATAAGGACTATTAAAAATAGAAATGATCCTCCTATTAAAGTCATTTTGTTGATAATTTTGTTAATATATTTAATAGTATCAAATCCAGGTCTAATTGAAGGTATGCTAGCACCCATCTTATTTAAGTTTTTTGCGATATCTTCTGGATTTAAAATTAATGATGTATAAAAATAGCTAAAAGCAATTATAAGTAAACCATATGCAGGTAAATATAATAAATTTCCAGGTAGTAACAAAATAATTATATTAGTTATTTTAGGTATATTGATTTTTTCTGCAAAATATATAGGTAATGTCATCGTTGCAGAAGCAAAGACAATAGGCATTACACCACCTTGATTTAATTTTAGTGGTATATAACTTTGAGGATTTACGATATTCATTTTGCTTAGTTGCTTCGCAGATACAATTGTTATCTTTCGTTTACATTCTTGAATTAAAACATTTATTGTAATGATAGTTATAAATAATAAAAAAAACAAAGATCCGTTAATAATAGTTTGTTTATCATAAATATCAATTTTATACCTTTGTAAGTTTTTTGGTATTCCTGAAATAATATTTTGAAAAATAAGTAATGATGCTCCATTACCTATTCCATATTCTGTAATGATTTCTGAACACCACATAATTATTAAAGCTCCTGTACTTAATGCAACAATACAATCTAATATGAAATAATAGCTCCAGTTAAATACATAAGGTTTAATCCATAAAGAGATTCCTATACTTTGAATAATACTCCAAATAAGAGTAAAATATCTTGTGATTTGTATTATTTTTTGTCTCCCACTATCTCCTTCTTCTTTCTGTAAATTTTCTAATTCTGGTATTAGTTTTGTTAAAAGTTGCATCATAATAGATGCATTGATATAAGGTACTATCCCTAAAGCAAAAATACCTATTGTTGAAAACCCTCCTCCTGAAAAAATATTCAAAAAATTGATTAATCCATTTTCATTAATGTTATTATTAAATGAATTATGGTCTATACCCGGTATAGGTATAAATATTCCTAACCTTGCTAAGATTAAGATTATTAGTGTAATTGATAGTTTTTTTTGTAATTGAGTAGAGGTTTTCATTGCATATTTATACTATATTACATTTTATACATTTGTTCTATGTGTATATCTCTGTTTTTTGCTGTATTGTTAAATGTTCTTAATTTACTTAAAGCATTGAGTACAGCCCTTGCATTGTTTAAAGTGTTATTAGATCTTAGTTGTTTAGCCAAAATATTTTTAACTCCAGCCAGTTCTAAAACTGTACGAATAGAGCCTCCTGCAATAACTCCCGACCCTATAGCTGATGGTCTAAGAATTATTTTAGCTGCTCCTGATATTCCTTCTATAGGATGAGGTATTGAATAAGATTTTGTAAGAGGTACATTAATTATGTGCTTTTTAGCATCACTTACACCTTTTTTAACAGCCCCAATCACATCACTAGCTTTTCCAACGCCAACACCTATTTGCCCTTTTTCGTTTCCTACAACTAAAATAGCTCTGAAGCTCAATTTTTTGCCTCCTTTAACTACTTTTGTAACTCTTTTAACTTGTACAACTTTTTCTTCCCATTTGGTTTCTTGTTCTCTACTTTTTATAGATTTTTTTTTCATATATGTAACTAAAACTTAATACCTTCTTGTCTTACAGCTTCTGCTAGTGCTTTAATTCTACCATGATATATATTTTTTTGACGGTCAAATATAACTTCATCAATACCTAATGCTTTTGATTTTTTAGCTATATTTTGACCTATAATTCTGGCGCTTTTACAATTATTAGATGATTTATGATGATATTTAAATGTGTGAGTAACTGTAGAGCTGCTTGCAATTATTTTATTATAAGTGTCATCTATAATTTGTGCATATATGTGTTTATTAGATCGAAATACAACAAGTCGTGGACGCTTGCTTGTTCCTCTGATTTTTTTGATCATTTTTATTTTCCAGCTTTACCTACTTTTAAATTAATTGTTTCGTTTAAATATCTAATTCCTTTTCCTTTATAAGGTTCAGGTGGTCTTACTCTTCTGATTTGAGCAGCTATTTCACCAACCTTATCTTTTCTTATACCTTTTATTGTAATATTGGTGTTGTTTTCAACTTCGATTATGATATGATCAGGTGGTTTGATAATAACTGGATGACTATATCCAACATTAAGTATTAAGTTTTTCCCTTCTAATTGTGATCTATATCCTACTCCTTGAATTTGTAGTTTTTTCTCAAATCCTTTAGAAACTCCTGTAATCATATTGTATACAATTGTTCTTGATAAGCCATACAATTTTTGTGCTTCTTTATTGTTTTGTGTTTTATATAAGTATAATTTTTCTTGCTTTTTATCATAATCAATTCTTATTATTTCTGGAATTGTATATGAAAGTTTTCCCTTAGGACCTTCAACATGAATATTATTTTTTTGAATTTGAATATAGATATTTTGTGGTAAATTAATCGGTTTTTTTCCTATTCTAGACATATTTTTGTGAAATTAGTTTTCAGTTTTACCATATATAACATAAAATTTCTCCGCCCAATCCATAATGTCTGGCATGATGATCAGACATAACGCCTTTTGATGTTGAGATTATAGCTATTCCAATTCCTCCAAGAACTTTAGGGAGTTCTCTGTAATTTGCATAAACTCTTAAGCCTGGTTTGCTTATTCTTTTTAAAGAGGTAATTACAGGTTTTTTGCGCTTTCCTTTATATTTTAATGATATAAGTAAATATTTTTTGCTACTTTCTCCTATTTCTTCAAATTTATGAATAAAACCTTCTTCTTGTAATACTTGGACAATGTTACGAGTCATTTTAGTTGAGCGTACTTGAACAATTTGATGTTTTGCTAAGTTTGCATTTCTGATTCGTGTTAACATATCCGCAATTGTATCATTAATCACTTATTGAACTCCATTAATACTTGATGATTATTACTTTTATTTTACAAAAGGCATGCCGAATTCTTTTAAAAGTGCAAAACTTTCTCTATCGTTTTTAGCTGTTGTCACTATTGTAATATTAAATCCTCGTATTCTATCAATATTGTCATATTGTATTTCAGGAAAAATTATTTGTTCTTTTAAGCCCAAATTATAGTTGCCTCTTCCATCAAATTGTTTAGAGCTTATACCTCTGAAATCCCGAATTCTAGGTAAACCTAAGTTTATTAATTTGTTTAAAAAATCATACATTTTATTTTTTCTTAATGTTACCATCAAGCCAATAGGTACATTTTCTCTTATCTTGAAGCCTGCTATAGCCTTTTTTGATTTTGTGATTTTAGGTTTCTGGCCTGTAATCATTGCCATTTCATTCATGTTTTTTTCTAGTAATTTACTATTATTTGCATCCTCTCCTATTCCTCGGTTAACTGTAATTTTTATTAGTTTAGGTATTTCATGAATATTTTTGTAACTAAATTGTTTCTCTAAATTTTTACAAATTTTTTCTTTGTAGAGTTTTTTTAATATGTTTTCCATGCTTTGTTATAATTTACAATTGAGTATATTTGCTAAATAAATTGTGTTAATTAAAAAATATTTCTTACAAGTATAATGTTTAATAAGAAAAGCAGTATTTTAATTATCATTATTTATTTTTTTGTAATTTTACTTTTGAACTATCGATGGCCTGTTCAATTTTAACAATTTGGCCACTACTATTATTGTTTTTTGCTTTTAAGTGTTTTGTTCTTATATTTAGGTTTTCAATAATTATTTTATTCTTCTTTGGTAAAACTTTAATTATTTTACCTATTTTACCTTTACTATTGCCTGATATGATTTTTACGATCTGTCCTGATTTAACATGCACTTTTTTACGATCTTTTTTTATTTTCATTATGTTATACAACCTCTGGGGCTAATGATATTATCTTTGAAAAGTTTTTGTCTCGCAGTTCTTTAGCTATAGGTCCAAACACTCTAGTTCCTCTCGGATTGTTTTCTTGATTTATAATAACAGCTGCATTGTCATCAAATCTTATACTCATTCCATCGTCACGTCTTATAGTTTTTTTAGTTCTGACTATAACAGCTCTGATAATATCCGATTTTTTTATTTGCATATTAGGTAATGCATCTTTAACGACACCTACTATAATGTCTCCTATACTAGCATAGGAAGGATTGTTACTTCCTAAAACTCGAATGCAAATAATTTTTCTTGCTCCACTATTATCAGCAACATTTAAATAGCTTTGTATTTGAATCATTTTTTTAGTATTTTTTCTATTAATATCCAACGTTTTTTCTTACTTATAGGTCTGTGTGGTTGTATTTTTACAGTATCACCTATATTACATATATTATTCTCGTCATGTGCATAATATTTATTGCTTCTTGTAGTTACTTTTTTGTATTTTGTATGTGATATTTTATTCTGCACAGCTACAGTAATTGTCTTATTCATTTTGTTACTAATAACTTTACCTATTGTATATTTTTTATACATGATTTGATTCTGTTTGTATTGTTAATAATTGAGATAGTTGGTGCTTTTTATGTTTAAATAAGTGTGATTTAATGTTTTGTTTTGTTGCTTGTTTAAATTTTAGTTCAAGTATTTCTTTTTTTATTTCTATGATTTTTTCTTTTATTTCTTCTTTTGTTAAATTCCTAATTTCGTTAATATTTGGTAAAGCCATATGTTTTAATTTTCTTTGGTTATGAATTTTGTTTTCACAGGTAATTTATATGATGCTAATTTCATTGCTTGTTCAGCAATTTGTTCTGAGACACCAGTTATTTCAAACAATATATGACCAGGTCTAACTACGGCGACCCAATATTCAGGAGCTCCTTTGCCAGAACCCATTCTGGTTTCGGCTGGTCTAGCTGTAATAGGTTTATCTGGAAACACTCTTATCCACAGTTTTCCTCCTCTTTTGACATATCTAGTAATTGTTCTTCTAGTAGCTTCAATTTGTCGTGCTGTTAACCAAACTGGTTCTAATGTTTGTAATCCATAATCTCCAAATGCAATGCGATTTCCTTTGCTCGTTTTACCTTTCATACGACCACGATGTTGTTTACGAAATTTTGTTCTTTTAGGACTAAGCATATTTCCAATAAGTTTTTAATTATAAAGTATACTACCTATAGTTTATAGTTTCTATATCATCTGTTATGATTTTTTCGCCTTTAAATAGCCAAACTTTTACTCCTAATATACCATATATAGTATATGCTGTTTTATATGAATAATCTATATGTGCTCTTAATGTTTGTAGTGGCACACGACCTTCTCTAATCCATTCGCTTCTTGCTATTTCAGCTCCATTCAATCGGCCTGAAATTTGAATTTTAATACCTTGATTTTTAGCTTTTTGAGATCTTTGTATTGCTTGTCTGATTACTCTTCTAAAAGCTATTCTTTTTTCTAGTTGTTGTACTATAAATTCAGCTATTAATGTTGCTTCTTTATCGGGATCTATGATTTCTACTAATTTAATTCTGATTTGTACATTATTATTTAGTATGTTTTCTAAATTCTTGCTTATATCATTTAAACCACGCGCCATTTTACCTAATATTATGCCTGGTCTAGCTGTGTGTATATAAATTTGGATTTGATCAACTTTTCTATCTATATGAATTAATGCAATACTTGCTTGATGCAATTTTTGTTTTATTAATTTTCTTATTTTGTAATCTTCTTGAGCAAGTTTTGGATATGATTTCATATTTGAAAACCAGGAAGATTTGTATGTTTGTGTAATACCTAGTCTAAATCCTAATGGATGTGTTTTTTGTCCCATAATTTTATATTTTTTTATACTTAATTTTCAGTCAAGTTCTTAATCAAATTACTGTATACTTAACTTTATTATTATGTGGCATGTAGGTTTTTTTATTTGAAATGCTCTTCCTTGTGCTCTAGGTTGAAATCTTTTTAATTTTGGTCCTTCATTTGCAAATGCTTCTTTAATAATTAAGTTTTGTTTTTCATATTTGAAATTTAATAAATTATTGCCAGCTGATTCGAGAATTTTTTTTATGATTTTACATGGCTTATAAGGCATAAATTCCAGTATAAGCATCGCTTCTTGATATTTTTTACCTTTGATTTGATTTAAAATTCTTCTTGTTTTTTGTACTGACAGGCGTAAGAATTTTCCTTTGGATTCAATTGATTGCTTTGAACTAATCATCTAATTATTTTTTGGTTTTTCTATCACTTTTTATATGGCTTCTAAAGGTTCTTGTAGGTACGAATTCCCCTAATTTATGTCCTACCATTTGGTCTGATATAAATACAGGAAAAAATTGTTTTCCATTATAAACAGCAATTGTATGACCTATCATTTGTGGAATAATAGTTGAAGATCTTGACCATGTTTTTAGTGTGATTTTGGAGTTATCTTGATTTAATTTTTCTATTTTCTTGAATAGTTTAAATTCTATATAAGGTCCTTTTTTTAAAGATCTTGACATAATGTAAATTTATAATTATATATAGCTTATATTTACTTTCTCTTACGTAATATATAGCGATTACTATATTTGGGTTGTTTTCTTGTTTTTCTTCCTAATGTTGGTTTACCCCATGGAGTAACTGGGTAAGGTTTTCCTATGGGGGAACGTCCTTCTCCACCTCCATGAGGATGATCTATCGGATTCATAACTACTCCGCGAACTTTAGGTCTTCTATTTAACCATCTATTACGTCCTGCTTTTCCAATAGTAATATTATTATCATCAATATTTCCTACTTGCCCTATAGTAGCTGTACAATATTTTCTAATTAGTCTTACTTCATTCGATGGCAATTTTAGTGTTACAAAATCACCTTCTTTAGCAACTATTTGAGCATATGTTCCAGCTGCTCTAACAATTTGCCCACCTTTACATGGAGTTAATTCTATGTTGTGAACAGCTGTACCTAATGGAATTAAGTCTAACGGAAGGCAATTACCTATTTCCAAAGGTGCATTTATTCCTGAACTAATTTTTTGGCCAACATTTAATGATCTTGGATGTATAATATATCTTTTTTCACCATCCGCGTAATGTAATAATGCTATTCTCGCATTTCGGTTAGGATCGTATTCTATACTTGCTACCTTAGCTTCAATGTTATGTTTATTACGTTTAAAATCAATAATTCTATAACGTCTTTTATGTCCTTTACCTCTATGTCTTGATGTTATAATTCCTCTATGATTTCTTCCATTACGACGATTATGTTTGCGTATAAGTGATTTTTCTGGTTTGTTAGTTGTTATATCATCGAATGTAGATATAGTTCTATTACGAGTACCAGGTGTATATGCTTTATATAAACGAATTGTCATTTAATTAATTATATATTATTATAAGTTCCATTAATTTTATTAATTATCTAAAAATAAATTAATCTGGTATTGACTACAAAGTTTTATAATTGCTTTTTTATATTTATTTTTATAGCCGACTTGTCTTCCTACACGTTTTTTTCGAGGCTTTATAACTAATGTATTAATTTTTTCCACTTTTACATTGAATATTCTTTCAATAGCTTGTTTAATTTCTGTTTTTTTAGCTTTAGCTTTAACCGCAAAGTGATATTTATTTTCTTCTATCATTTGTGTGGTCTTATCTGTTAGTATTGGATATTTAATTATATCAACTAAAGTTGTATCTTTTATATTTTTCTTCATTATATATATCGTTAATAATATTTAAGGCATCTTCATCTATAACTATTTGATTTGTTTTTAGTAATGATACAATGTTTAAATGGTTAGCAGCTAATAGCTCTATATTTTTTAAGTTACGAGTAGCGAGATATAAATTACGTGATTTTCTACTTACTATAATTAAAATGTTATTCTGTTTTCTTGTATTTATATTGTATGTTTGTAGTATATTTTTTAATTTCTTCGTACTCGGTTTATCTAATTCTTCTATAAAATTTTCTATAGCTACTGTATCTCTCAATTTATTTTCTATTAAAATTCTTAGTGCTAATTGTTTTTCTTTTCTATTTATTTTGCTTAAATTTTGTTTAGTACGTGGTCCAAACACCACTCCTCCACCTCTCCATAAAGGAGATCGGTTTGAGCCAGCTCTTGCTCTACCTGTACCTTTTTGTTTCCATGGTTTTTTTCCACCTCCTCTTACTTCATTTCTTGTTTTAGTATGAGCATTTCCTTTTCTTAGATTAAGTAGTTGTTGAGTTAATACTTGATGTAGTATGTATATATAGTTTTTCTGCTTTTTTGCTAAATTGATTGTTAATTCTTTATTACATTTCTTATTTTTGGTTTTAGATGAGATAATTGAGTAGTTTAACTTTTGTGTTCTGTTCATAAATCTATTTTTGATGAATGCTAATGATATTGCCTGGTTTTCCAGGAATACAGCCTTTTACTATAATAATGTTATTTTTTGTTTTAATATCTATAATTTTGAGGTTTTTAACTGTTACTTGTTTTCCACCCATACGTCCAGCCATTTTTTTTCCAGCAAAAACTTTTCCTGGTGTTGTTCCTGCACCTATTGACCCTGGTTGTTTATGGTTTTTTGAACCATGAGTCATAGGTCCTCTACTAAATTTGTGTCTTTTAACGCATCCTGTAAAACCTTTTCCAATGCTCTTGCTAGATACAGAAATATTTTTATCCATCTTTAAATCTTTAACTGTAATCCATTTTCCTATGGTAAATTCTTTGGTTGATTCAACTCTATATTCTTTCAAGTATTTTAATGGAGGTATCGCTTGTTTACTTAGATGGCCAGTCTGTGGTTTATTAAGTTTCTTCTGATTTATCTTTACATATCCAATTTGAATCGCTTCATATCCATGAGATTCGATATTTTTTATTTCTGTGATTAAGCATGGTCCTATTTGTAAAATTGTTACGGGCAGTGCTTTCCCTTCTTGGTCAAAAATTTGAGTCATACCAACTTTTTTACCCATTAGCCCGATTTTCATTGTTTGTTATTTCCTTATACTTATAAAAATATTTATAAAAAATTTACGTATCTATATATTTAGAGAGCATACTTTTTATTATCTGTTAAATTCTTAAAATTTTCAACCTTGTTATGTTAATATATTAACATTAAAAATTTTGCAATACTTTTTTGCTGTATAAAGCAATAAAGTATTAGCTTTACTCTAATTATTGTAAATTTTATTATATTTTAATAACTAAACAGTATTTAATAAGCTTTTTTAAATATTTAGTTTTTGTGTAAGTTTGTGAAAATTCTGTATTATTATTAATCATGTTACAATGATAAATAAAGTTTGATTAAAAATACTAAAATCAAATTTAAAACTAAATGTATTAATTATTCACAAGATGATATAATGTTTATTTATTCATTGTAAGCTAAGCTAATAATTTTACAAAGATTATATATCATACTTTATTTTTACCATTTTTTATTCCTGTTTTACTCCATTTAATGAAACTTATAATATAGTTATTATAAAGTCTTAATTTTAACTTTCAAAATAAAATAGTATATATATAATGGTTATTTAAAATAATTAAGCTTTTGTTTATACATACTTTTATTTGGCTTAAAATTCTTGCGAGAGTAAAATTTTATGCTATAGATATTGATTATAAGACAGATTCTCGACTAAATGATGTGAATACAAAATTGATGGAATAAATAAAAATTTATCTAAATCCAGCTAATTATTTTAAGAATAAGGGTCAAAATCAGTTTTTATGTCACGAATAGTTGCAGTAAATCAAAAGTTGAATAATAAATTAAATATTATCGAAATGGCACCTTACATAAGGACTAAATAGTATTATTTTAGACAGAATAGCTCAGATATTTATTCTCTAGATTTATCATTTTCAGTTCTTTCTTTACAGAACTCAGATATAAGTTAGAACTATATAAACATAATTTATCCTAAGTAAGTCTAATGAGAATATACTCAATACTTCCTCTTAGAGGTTTATATGGTCAAGTCATAATTGATAATAGTGATCAAAATATGGATGATTTTGGTGCTTTAAAGTTTTCAATTAGATATAAGGGATCTAGAGGTATTTCTAGTAAAAGATTAATGGGCATAGCAAGTTACTACTTAGATCCTGCTTCATATAACTATAAGGCATGTATTGATGTTATTGATTCATGTGAAAGTGTATTTTATAAACCTGTTTACTTAACTAAAAGTAAGCTAACTTTACATTTTGTCCAAGAGAAAATAATTTATAATAATTCAAAAAATAAAAATATAAAAAGCCAAAATAAAAAGCCAAAATAAAAAGTCAAAAATAAAAAAACAAAAAATCTATAGAAAACCGATATTAGTTGTTGCTTTACCAAATTAAAAATAAATTATTTATGAAAAAAATAAACGATATATGGCTTGCCAGTTTTATTGCGGTAGCAAATATTTTACCCTTAGAACTACCACAAACTAACTTTTTTTATAAAGGTGATCCCGAAATTATAAGATGAAGAGATGCATGTGAGAATGAAGTTAATGTAGAAATGGCAAAAGATATCAAATCAGGTAGAACACAACTAAAACGGGGTAATTTACCTACTATATATGTCTACTTAAGTAAAGATCAAAAAGAATTCAGAAAATTGATTTCTAAAAATCTTAAAACTTCGAAAGTGAAAAGTGTTTCATTAGCTGATAGTGAAATAATTGCATTAACTAAGCATTTGATAAATCGCAGTAAAATGTTGAAAAAGTATAAAGATTTGAAGATTCAAGAAGTAATTAAATTGTTATCTTGTGTAGATAAAGCAGCTAAAATAAAAACATATCAACTTAACATAGATTTTGATAGTCAAGAAGAGATAAATAAACTTATGGGTAAAGTTGCTAGAACAAAAAGTAGGCTTTTTGAAGACAATACTAACTTAAGCCCTAGCAATAGTTTAACGGAACCGAATAATAATATCAATCTGAGACAAGAATATCATACAGACTAACAGATAAAAAAGAACGTAAATTTCTTTACGCTTTTTCAAAAAATAAAGGCAAAAAACGGATGATTCTCTACTTACTTATTTACTTTAGTTTAATAGAATAAAGATCTTTATAGATATAACAGTTAAAAAAAAGATACACCATACAATAGAAGCTTGAATATCTACTTGGTGTATTTATTATTTATCATTTACATCTAATTATAACTCAATTATGAACAATAGTCATATATTAATATTCTTTAGAGATTCTGTTAAACTAAAATCTCAAGAAATAGTTCAGCGAATTAAATTATCTAAAGAATATTCACATGAGTATTTTTTATATAAATCTAATTTGCGAAAGTCGAAATCAGAAGGTGATTGGAGATTTTGTATTCTTATTCTTAAATTTACAGATAAAAACTTTGATCCTAATGATCTAATTGAAGTATTAAAGTATTAAAGTATTTTCTTTATCGTGATAGGTATAGAAATAAATTCATCAATCACCATAATTATTTAATCCAAACTATTAAAAAAGTTATATCTTATTGTGTGAAACAAAATCTAATTGGTTCTCTAATAATAAAAATTCATAATGATACAAAGAATATTACAGATGTGATTTCTAATAAAAAATCAGATGGATTATTCAAGTCTATTTCCAAATCTGATATTATTAAGGTTTGCAATATATTTAATTTCTTCTATTTAAATTCTAGATATTCATTTGATAAGAATATTTCTGTTACTTGTTCGGAATCTGATAATAACTTTTTGAAAGTTTACATGCAAAATGGCTTACTAAATTATTTTGACTTAATGGTACTGATTTGTATTTTACGTCAGTATAATAATTCATTTAGTACTTTTAAATTTGATACTTCTTTGCCATTAAATTTAATAGGTTATGATAGTGTTTATAGTCGTAAAAAACTGCTTTCTTCATTAAAGAAGTTATCAATGACTATAATTGAATGTTGTAAGCAATATTTAAAGTTTGAGCCAGGTCTTGCAGATTCCCCAGAGAAATGTTTTTATACTTTTTCCGGTAATTTACTAAATGTTGAAAGTTTATGTGAAAATAAATTGACTTCTGTCAATATTCAACTTAGTTTACCTCTAATACATATGTTCGAAGCAAATAACAGTAAATTGGAAATCTTTTATAAATTTACCTAATAATAAATTACGGCTACTATATTTTTATTTTTGTTTAAATATATATTTTCAAAAGTGCGGTAATTACTACTTTACTGATCACTAAATTTAATGCAATATATATCTATATAAATATAACATAATATTATAATATTAAAGTTAACATAATTAAATTTATTTTTTGAGAGGTAATTTATGTCTAAGGTTGTTGGAATTGATTTAGGTACTACGAATTCTGTAATTGCTGTTATGGAAGGAGGTAAACCTACAGTAATTCCCAATAAAGAAGGATTGAGAACTACTCCGTCTGTTGTTGCGTATACAAAAAAACAAGATAAATTAGTAGGTCAGATAGCTAAAAGACAAGCAGTCATGAATCCAGAGAATACCTTTTATTCAGTGAAAAGATTTATAGGTCGTAAAAAAGATGAATTAGAGAGTGAATTACAGCAATCATCTTATAATGTAAAGACAGATCATAATTCTAATATTAAATTACAGTGTCCAGCATTAAGTAAAGATTTCGCTCCTGAAGAAATTTCTGCTCAAGTATTACGTAAATTGGTTGAAGATGCTAGTGTTTATCTAGGTCAACAAGTGACTCAAGCAGTAATAACTGTTCCAGCATATTTTAATGATTCGCAGCGTCAAGCAACCAAAGATGCTGGTCAGATTGCTGGTTTAGATGTGTTAAGGATTATCAATGAGCCTACAGCAGCATCTTTATCATATGGTCTAGATAAAAAAAGTAATGAAACTATTTTAGTATTTGATTTAGGTGGGGGTACATTTGATGTTTCTATTTTAGAAGTGGGTGATGGTGTTTTTGAGGTTTTATCAACATCTGGTGATACTCATTTAGGTGGAGATGATTTTGATAGAAAAATTGTTGAATGGTTAATTAATGAATTTAATAATGATGAAGGAATTAATTTAGGAAAGGATAGGCAGGCTTTACAAAGATTAACAGAAGCTGCCGAGAAAGCAAAAATGGAGCTATCCAGTTTATCACAAACAGATATTAATTTGCCTTTTATTACTTCTACAAACACTGGTCCTAAGCATTTAGAAAAGAATATAACTAGAGCTAAGTTTGAGTACTTATGTCAAGATTTAATTAATCGTTGTCAAGTACCGGTTAATAATGCATTAAAAGATGCTCAACTATCTGCTGAAAGTATAGATGAAATTGTTTTAGTTGGAGGTTCTACCAGAATTCCTGCTATTCAAAAATCTGTTAAACAAATGATAGGTAAAGATCCTAACCAAAGTGTAAATCCTGATGAGGTAGTTGCAATTGGAGCAGCTGTTCAAGCAGGTGTTTTAGCTGGTGAAGTTAAAGATATATTATTGCTAGATGTTACACCTTTATCTCTTGGAGTAGAAACATTAGGAGGTGTAATGACTAAAATAATTTCTCGTAATACTACAGTACCTACAAAAAAATCAGAAATATTTTCAACAGCCGTTGATAATCAGCCTAATGTTGAGATTCATGTTTTACAAGGTGAAAGAGAATTTACAAAAGATAATAAAAGCTTAGGCACTTTTAGGTTGGATGGTATTATGCCTGCACCTAGAGGTGTACCTCAAATAGAGGTTATATTTGATATAGATGCTAATGGTATATTATCTGTCAAAGCTAAAGATAAAGGAACGGGTAAAGAACAGTCTATTACTATAACAGGTGCATCTACATTGCCTAAAGAAGAGGTTGAGAAGTTAGTAAAAGAAGCAGAAGAAAATTCAGAATTTGATAAACAAAAACGTGAAAAAATAGATTTAAAGAACCAAGCAGATGCTTTATGTTACCAATCACAAAATCAAATTGATGAATTGAAAGATAAAATCACTACAGATGAGAAAAAAAACGTACAAAAGTTGATAGATACTTTAAAAGAATCTATCAAAGAGGATGATTATGAAAATGTTAAAGTTTTACAAAATCAGCTTCAACAAGCCATGATGAACATAGGTAAGCAGGTCTATGCTTCTAATGCTAACAAAGACAGCAATGATCAGTCAGTTGATAGTACGGTTATAGATACGAATTCTAAGGAAGCGTAAATGTTATAAGCGGGTAACGCGATTCGAACGCGCGACATCAACCTTGGCAAGGTTACGCTCTACCTCTGAGCTATACCCGCTTACTATAGTATAATTACAAAAAAAATATATTTTGTCAAATTTCTTTAGCTTAATATTATACTAAGTTTATTTTTAAATTATTTCTTATATATTTATATATGTAATATAGTTTCAGTTAATAAAAGAGTTTACAAATCCTGTTATTAGTACTAATCCTGTCCATATTCCTGCACCAGTGTAAATTAAACTTTTAGATTTTTCCCATTGGCCAGGAGATGCAAAAGTTACTGGTATACCTACAACAAGTAAAGTAGAAAAAATTACTAGTGCAAATACTAATATTTGAGTAATGATGGTCATAATTTTTTATTCTCTTATATTTTATATTTTTTAATAATATGACTTAAAAATAGATATATAATATATAATTATATATTGTCAGAAGTGATCTATTGCTTATTATAAACGGATTTACTGCATATATATATTTTTTTCGAAATGTCAACACTTTTTTTGTTGTATTGATATAATTATCATAGTAAGTTTATAACTAATAACATATTGTATGTTTGAACTCAAGATTTGTATTATTATATATAAATAATTATATAAATTAATTATAAAGAGGTTTATCTTAATGACTACACTAATAATATTCGCAAAGCTACCCGACGCTTATTCAATTTTTCGCCCTTTAGTTGATATACTACCTGTAATTCCTGTGTTTTTTTTGTTACTAGCTTTCGTATGGCAAGCAGCTATTGGTTTTAGATAATTAGATTAAATAAAATACGTAGCGTTATTTCAATTTATTTTTTAGAAAGTTTTTTATATATGGTAGAACCTCTTTTATCTGGTATAGTGTTAGGATTAATCCCTGTAACATTATTGGGTTTATTAGTTGCTGCTTATCTACAATATCGTAGAGGTAATCAATTCGGATTATAGTTTTATCAATAAAATTTTAATATTATATTAGCATTTATATGAATATAATAATAAAATTTTATTTGTTACCAACTAGATTTTCTGATACCTGGTAATAAACCATCGTGTGACATTTCTCTTAAAACATGTCTTGATAAACCAAAATCTTTATAGAAGCCGCGACTACGTCCAGTTTTCCAGCATCTGTTTCTTTTACGACAGTTAGAACTATTTAGTGGTAATTTTTGTAATTCTTGCTGTATTTGTATTTGTTCTAAAAAATTCAATTTGTTTTTCAGTTTACTTTTTATTTTTCTTCTTTTTTCAGTATATTTTTCTATCAGTTTTTTTCTTTTTATTTCTCTTGCAATCATGCTTTTTTTAGCCATTTTTATAAATTTCTATTTAACTATAGGTTTTAGGAAGGATTTAAAATTACTTTAATTTTACTTTAAAAGTTTATATATTGCAATAAAAAATTACTACTTGTTTTTAAAAGTAGCAATTTAGCTTTTTATCAATGTTTATATATATTATTTATTTCATTCAATTAACCGAATTTTCCTGATGTAGATGCTATTACAAATGCTGCATAAGTCAAAATATATCCTACAGAAAAATGTGCTAAACCTACAAGTCTTGCTTGTACTATAGATAACGCTACTGGTTTATCTTTCCATCTTACTAAGTTAGCTAGTGGTGTTCTTTCATGAGCCCAAGCTAAGGTTTCTATCAGTTCTTGCCAATAACCTCGCCAAGATATTAAAAACATAAAGCCAGTTGCCCATACTAAATGTCCAAACAAAAACATCCATGCCCATACAGATAAATTATTCATACCATAAGCGTTGTATCCATTTATTAATGGTGATGAATTTAGCCATAAATAGTCTCTTAGCCATCCCATTAAATATGTTGAAGATTCATTAAATTGATTTATATTGCCTTGCCAGATAGTAATATGTTTCCAATGCCAATAGAATGTAACCCATCCAATTGTATTAAGCATCCAAAATACAGATAAATAAAAAGCGTCCCAGGCTGATATATCGCATGTACCACCTCTTCCAGGACCATCACATGGAAAACTATATCCAAAGTCTTTTTTGTCTGGCATTAGTTTTGATCCTCTTGCATCTAGAGCACCTTTTACTAATATTAGTGTTGTAGTATGTAGTCCTAAAGCGATTGCGTGATGAACCAAAAAGTCTCCTGGTCCTATAGTAAGGAATAGTGAATTTTTATTACTGTTGATTGCTTCTAGCCAACCAGGTAACCATACACTACTTCCTGCTTTCGTAGCTATATTTGATGAAGAAGATAGAAGAGTATCAAAGCCGTATAATGCTTTCCCTGAGCTTGCTTGTATCCATTGCGCAAATACAGGTTCAATTAATATTTGTTTTTCTGGAGTTCCAAAAGCAATCATTGTATCATTATGTATATATAGTCCTAAAGTATGAAATCCTAAAAATAAGCATACCCAGCTCAGATGTGATATGATAGCTTCTTTATGATCTAGCATTCTAGATAGTACGTTATCTTTATTATCTTCTGGATTATAGTCTCTAATAAAGAAGATAGCACCATGTGCAAATGCTCCAACCATAAGAAAACCGGCTATATATTGATGGTGTGTGTATAAAGCAGCTTGGGTTGTAAAATCCTTAGCCATAAATGCGTAAGGAGGCATTGCATACATATGTTGTGCAACTAGTGATGTAATTACACCTAAAGATGCTAAAGCTAATCCTAGTTGCATGTGTAAAGAATTTGTAATTGTTTCATACAATCCAGTATGGCCTCGGCCTAATTTTCCACTAGGTGGACGATGTGCATCAATTATATCTTTAATATTATGTCCGATTCCCCAATTGGTCTTATACATGTGACCAGCAATTATAAATATAACAGCAATTGCTAAGTGGTGATGAGCTATATCAGTTAGCCATAAAGATTGACTTTGTGGATGAAATCCACCTAGAAAAGTTAAGATAGATGTTCCTGCTCCTTCACTAGTACCAAAGATATGGCTTGGTGTATCTGGATTTGATGCATAAATACCCCACTGACCTGTGAAAAAAGGTTGTAACCCGGAAGGATGTGGAAGAGTATATAAAAAATTATCCCATCCAATATGTTGTCCACGAGATTCTGGAATTGCTACATGAATTAAATGTCCTGTCCAAGCTAATGAACTTAATCCGAATAAACCTGATAGATGATGGTTTAATCTTGATTCATTATTTTTAAACCAAGATAATCCAGGTTTAAATTTAGGCTGTAAGTGTAGCCATCCAGCAAATAGCATAATTGCAGATAAAACTAATAAAAATAATGAAGCATTATATAAGTCATTATTACTCCTCATTCCTATTGTATACCACCAATGATATACGCCAGAAAAAGTTATATCTACTGGGTATGAGACACCCCCCTTTGTAAAAGCTTTAACTGCTGTTTGTCCGAAGTGAGGATCCCATATCGCGTGAGCTATGGGTTTAATTTTCATAGGTTTTACTACCCATTGTTCAAAGTTGCCTTGCCAAGCAACGTGAAATAAATTACCTGATGTCCATAAGAAGATTATGGCTATATGACCGAAATGAGAAGAAAATATTTTTTGATATAAATTTTCTTCTGTCATTCCATCATGGGTTTCAAAATCGTGTGCTGTTGCTATCCCATACCAAATTCTTCTTGTTGTAGGGTCTTGTGCTAAAGCTTGGCTAAATTTGGGAAATTTTGTTGCCATTTTTTTGTTTTCCTAATTTAATATTTATCCTACTGATATAATTCTTGCTAAGAAGAAAGCCCAAGTTGTTCCGATTCCTCCTAGTAAGTAATGAGCTACGCCTACTGCTCTTCCTTGTGTAATACTTAATGCTCTTGGTTGAATAGATGGAGCTACTTTGATTTTGTTATGCGCCCATACAATAGACTCTATAAGTTCTTGCCAATAACCACGTCCACTAAATAAAAACATTAAGCTGAACGCCCATACGAAGTGAGCTCCTAAAAATATGAGCCCATATGCTGATAAAGCAGATCCATATGATTGAATTACTTGGGAAGCTTGTGCCCATAGAAAGTCACGTAACCAACCATTAATTGTTATAGAGCTTTGCGCAAAGTTGCCACCTGTAATGTGAGATACAACTCCTGAAGATCCTATGCTGCCCCAAACGTCAGATTGCATTTTCCAACTAAAGTGAAAAATGGCTATTGATAACGAATTATACATCCAAAATAGTCCCAAGAACACATGATCCCATCCTGATACTTGGCATGTACCACCTCTTCCAGGACCATCACATGGAAAACGGAATCCTAAGTTTGATTTATCTGGTATTAAACGCGAATTGCGTGAAAATAAGAAACCTTTAACTAAAATTAATACTGTTACATGAATAGTAAATGCATGTATATGATGCACCATAAAGTCTGCTGTTCCTAAATTTATAGGCATCATTGCAATTTTATTATTAATTGCAACTATATCTCCTCCAAATGCGTAACTGGCGGTTGCTAAAGCATTCGGACTTGTATTTGTTGGAGCAAGACTGTGAATATTTTGTATCCATTGCGCAAATATGGGTTGAAGTTGGATAGCTGTATCTGAAAACATGTCTTGAGATCTGCCTAATGCTCTCATTGTATCATTATGTATATATAAACCAAATGAATGAAATCCTAGAAATATACATACCCAATTAAGATGCGATATTATTGCGTCTCTATGTCTAATTATTCTATCTAATACATTATTATGGTTTTGTGCTGGATTATAGTCTCTAACCATAAAAATTGAAGCATGTGCTCCTGCTCCTACTATACAAAACCCTCCTATCCACATATGATGTGTAAATAATGACAACTGAGTTGGATAATCAGTTGCGATGTAAGGATAAGGAGGCATTGCATACATATGATGGGCTACAATGATACTTAATGATCCCATCATAGCTAAATTAATAGCTAACTGTGCATGCCAAGAAGTTGTTAAAATTTCATAAAGACCTTTATGGCCTTCACCAGTAAATGGACCTTTATGGGCTTCTAATATTTCTTTCATGCTATGCCCAATACCCCAATTAGTTCTATACATATGTCCAGCGACTATAAATAATACAGCTAAAGCTAAATGATGATGAGCTGTATCAGTTAGCCATAAACCACCAGTTACAGGATTTAATCCACCTTTAAAAGTTAGAAAATCTGAATACTCGTTCCAATTTAAAGTAAAAAAAGGTAATATCCCTTTACTAAAGCTTGGATAAAGTTGACTTACCAGTTCTCTATTTACTAAAAATTCATGTGGTAGAGGTAGTTCTTGTGGAGATACACCAGAATCTAGTAGTTTATTAATAGGTATAGAAATATGAATTTGGTGTCCAGCCCATGATAAACATCCTAGTCCTAGTAAACCAGATAAGTGATGGTTCATCATTGATTCCACATTTTGAAACCATTCTAGTTTCGGAGCTGATTTATGATAATGAAACCATCCAGCAAAAACCATTAGACATGCCATAAATAAGCCAGCTATTGCAGTTGCATAAAGTTCAAATTCCGTTGTTATACCAGAAGCTCGCCATAGTTGAAAAAATCCGGATGTAATTTGAACTCCTTGAAATCCTCCTCCAACATCACCATTTAAAATTTCTTGACCAACAATAGGCCATACAATTTGAGCACTGGGTTTAATTGTATTAGGATTACCTAGCCATGCTATATAGTTTGAAAATTTTGCACCGTGAAAATACATTCCACTTAGCCATAGAAATATAATTGCTAGTTGGCCAAAGTGTGCACTAAAAATTTTTCGTGAAATTTCTTCTAGAGAACTTGTATGACTATCAAAGTCGTGAGCATCTGCATGCAAATTCCAGATCCATGTAGTTGTTTTAGGACCTTTAGCTAGAGTTCTTGAAAAATGACCTGGTTTTGCCCATTTTTCAAATGAAGTAGCAACAGGATTTTTATCTACAGTAACTTTAACCTTTTTTGTCTCTTGCTCTTTTGAGCTAATTGCCATTGATATTCTCCTGTTTATTCTGATTAAAATATAACGAGACAATTTAATAAAACACTCATTATGTTAATAATTATGTATAATACAATTGTGTAATCTTTACATTTGAGTTTTTATTACTAATTTATATTATAAATATAAGTTATCATTTACCTTAGATCTGTTAACAATAGTTAAAATCTATTACTTAACAACTTTGTTAGCTGTATTTATATTATTTGTACTTTCATAAGAGCTTGACCACAGTCAACAATTTCTCCATCTTTTACTAATATATCAGCAATTTTACCGTTAACTTCTGCTTCTATTTCATTCATTAATTTCATGGCTTCAATTATGCATACAGTTTGTTTTTTATTTACAATGTCATTTTTTTCTATGAATGGTGCTTCATTCGGTCCAGGAGATCTATAAAAAGTTCCAACCATAGGTGAAACAATTGTTGAATAGCTTATAGATTCAGATTCATTTGTAAGTTTTTGTATTTGATTAGAACTTTTATATTCTATTTTATTTTGTTTGATTGCGTTTTGTGTAGAAAAATCAAAATATTTATTTTTTGAAGTTTTAGAATTTTTACTAAAAATAATATTATTTTTGTTGACAAATAATTCAAATTGTTCACTTGTTATATTAAGTTGATAAATCCTATTTGCTTGGATAGAGTATAGTATTTTTTTTAGGTCTTTTATTTGAAAGTTCATATTTATTATTTATCCCCCTAAGTTGTATTATTTTATTATCATACTAATATTCATTATTGTAGTTTATATTTTCTTATTATTTATAATATATTTAATTTAGTATTATATTATACTTTTTATAGTTATTTTAACTTTTATTTCTAAATGGTATTTTATATCTTTAGTTTTATAAATAATATGCTTGTGTATAATTAAGAATTTTACTTTTAATTAAATTTAAAATTATAAGTTTTTATTTTATTTTTTTGTTAATAACACATGCTAATATCAGATGATCTGAAACAATTATTAGAAATTTTGCCTGACTTTATTAGACAGCCTTTGCAAATTCATAAAGACAGAAAGTTACTTATTGAAGTTGTTATGGATTTAGGAAGAAAACCGGAAGCTCGTTTTCCTAAAGGACCAGAGTATTTGTCTAATAGAATTATAACCTGGCAAGATTTAGATTATTCCATTAAACGTATAGGAAATTTTAGTGGTGATAATCGTTCTGGAATTGAAAGAACGTTACATAGAATTAGTTCTATTAAAAATAGAAAAGGTACCATTATTGGTTTGACTTGTAGAGTAGGCAGGGCTCTTTTAGGTACAATTAGTATTATTAGAGATTTATTAGACAATAATCCTTCAATATTATTATTAGGTCGACCTGGTGTTGGAAAAACAACAGCTATTAGAGAAATTGCAAGGGTACTAGCAGATGAAATGGAAAAAAGGGTTGTTATAATTGATACATCTAATGAAATAGCTGGTGATGGAGATATACCACATCCTGCTATTGGTCGTGCTAGAAGAATGCAAGTATCAAGACCTGAACTGCAACATCGAGTTATGATTGAAGCTGTTGAAAACCATATGCCAGAGGTTATTATAATTGATGAAATAGGAACTGATTTAGAAGCTTTAGCTGCTCGTACAATTGCTGAAAGAGGTGTGCAATTAGTTGGTACAGCTCATGGTAATTATTTAGATAGTTTAATAAAAAATCCTATGCTATCTGATTTAATTGGTGGTATACAATATGTTACTCTTGGAGATGATGAAGCAAAACGAAGAGGATCACAAAAAAGTATTTTAGAAAGAAAAGCATCTCCTGCATTTCAAGTCGCTATAGAAATTCATGATCGTTATAGTTGGATTGTTCATGAATCAGTTGATTCAGCTGTAGATCAATTATTACAAGGATTAAATTTATGGGTTCAACGTCGTAAATTAATGTCTAATGGATCTATAATTATTGAGTGTGAAAAATATAAAGCCAGTAGTTTTATATCGAATTTAAGTAATTATACTACTCAAATTAGGAGAAAGAACCTAGAGTCTTTTACTAAAAATACAAATTCAGCTACTCAAAAAATAGATTTAGCTTGTTTAAAAACACAAAAGATAACTAAATGGACAAAAATATCTGATCTATCACAAGGTAGTAAAGATACAATGGAAAGTAAATTATTGATATATTTATATATATATTATATAAATATTGCACAAGTACAAGTGATATTAAGTGCATTGCGTCTACCTATATATATTACAAGAGATATTGTAAAAGCTGACATAATTTTAGCTTTGAGGTCTAATTTTAAACATAATATAAAATTAAAGCAAATAGCAAAAGCAAGACAAATAACAATATATACAATATCTAGTAGTACTTCTGCTAATATTAAACGTGCTTTAATAAAAATTCTAAGTATGGGTCAGGTTTCTATTAATAATAATTGGAAGATTATATCTAGAAATAAACAAAAAGTTGAACTTGAAACCTTAATAGAAACGAAAATGGCAATAGAAAAAATTGTTAATAGTAAAAGACAGTCAGTCGAACTATTACCTAGAAATATAAATTTGCGTAAATTACAGCACAGATTAATTAATTTTTATAATCTGCGATCTAGTAGCTACGGTGAAGAACCTAATAGAAGATTAAAAATTTATCCTGATTAATATATTGATTTTTTTCGCATTATGATTTTATTAGTAATTATAGATACAGGTTAATTTAAAAATAATGTTCTATATTTAATTTATTGAGGATCTATTATGTCATCACCAAAATTAGAAAAATCTGTATCAGATAGAGTGAAAAGTATTGTTGCTTCTCAGCTAGCTGTAGATGTAGATAAAGTTACAAATGATGCGAAGTTTGTTGAAGATTTAGGTGCGGATTCTTTAGATACAGTTGAATTAGTTATGGCTATCGAAGAAGAGTTTGAGATAGAAATACCTGATAAGGATGCTGAAAATATAGCTAGCTTAGGTGAAGCTATTGGTTTTATAGAAAAAACTATTAATTCAAAATAATTTAATTCTGTTAATTGTTATGGAGAGGGTGGGATTCGAACCCACGGAACCTAATGGTTCATCTGATTTCAAATCAGACGCAATAAACCAACTCTACCACCTCTCCAATATTTATTTATATATAATTATAAAATATATCACACTTAAAATTGTATTTCAATTTTAAGTGTGATATATTTTATAGTTATTTATTCATACGTAGCTTTTGCAGTAAATTTTTGTTCTATTGGGTTGCAATTTTTTCCTATTGAATGATCAATATTACCTACACCAATTCTACCTGGGTTCACTTTCTCTGGAAATACTCCATCTTTTGGATGTAAATACTGAACTTCACTGTTAGGGAAAATTCTATAAATTTTAAAGTCAGTAATTTTAAATTTTTTTCTTAATTGTGAACTTAATGCTAAACATTGTTCTTTTCTGGATAGGTACAATAGATTATTACCTTCACGCATTACAGCAGCCCCGCCTGTTGGCATTTCAAAAATTTGTTCTTTTTTACTAGTCCAAGTTATGGCGTATTTCTCTTCAGTTTCTGCAGATCTAAGCCATCCTCCTGTACTACCTCCAAAAATTGGAGATGGCATTTTTAAATCAATTGTGTTAGTCATAAAAAAATAAATAATTAGTATTTGATAATATAATATTTAGCATTATAGTTTATTTTTATACTTATTTGTATTTATAGATAATAAAGCTTTATATTTTTTATCAAATAATAACTACTAAATTATATACTGAATACCAAACTGTATGATTATTTAATAGTAGATACTAAATATGAAGAGGGAATAGCTGGAAGTAAATATAACTTGATTAAGTACCAACTTAAAGTAATATAATTTGGAATTTTAATAATATTTAGTATAAATGAATTTTTATATTTTTTGTCTATTTCTATTAACTTTTTATTTTCTGAAGCACATTTATCTAAGTATTGAAAAAACTTAGGTTGATCAACATTTAAAGCAATTGGAAAAATTCTTGATGCACTCTCATTAGTTTTTCTAATAACTTGCATATCATATTGTCTTGCATCTAGTCCAATAGATTTATAAAAATCTGATCTTTGACAGTCATTTAAATACATAGTTGCAAATACACTCACAAGAAAAAAACGACACCATATTTTTGATTCTAAGTTATTTAGTAAATGTGGTTGTGATCTTAATAAGGCTGCAAAAAAATCACCATGACGATTTTCATCTTGACACCAATTCTCGAAAAATTTAAAAATTGGATAAATTCTATGTTTAGGATATTTTTCTAAGTGCCTATAGATTGTAATGTACCTCCAGTATCCAATTTTTTCTGATAGATAAGTTGCATAAAATATAAATTTTGGAGAAAAAAAAGTGTATTTTCTACTTTTAGTTAAGAATCCTAAATCTAATGATAGATTAAAATCACCCATAGCTTTATTTAGAAAACCTGCATGTCTTGCTTCATCTCTTGACATGAGTAAAAAACATTCTGCAATTATAGGGTTACTTGTTTTTAATTTTCTTGATAATTCTTTATATAATAGAAAACCTGAAAATTCTGCTGTACATGACCGTTCTAGAAATTCTATAAATAGTGCTTGAGTTCTATTATTTAAATGATTCCATGACTGTTCGAATTCCTCATCTCTGATAAAATGTTTTCTGTTATAATCTGCTCTAAATTCTTCAAGCAGAGCTTCAAATTCATTTGTATTTAGCGAAATATCTATTTTAGACATTGCATCAAAGTCTGTTGTATAAAACCTTGGAGTAAGTAAAGTTTCTTTTGTATTTGTTTGAGATAAATTATGATTTTTTTGCATAGTAATGATAATAATTATAAATGTAATTTTAGATACTATTTAACTATTTAATTTTAGTTAAGATATAATATATTATTATTTCTATACTAACCTTAAGTTTAATGTAGTTGTTTCATAATTGTAAAAAATTTACATTTCTTGATTTTATAATATTTGATACAATAATTTATATGCATTTAATATTTGAATTATTAACTTATTATTGACTAAATAAGTCAGGGAGTTTAAACCAAATGTTTGATATATTAAGTTTAGGCTGGGGATGTTTACTAGCTGTGTTTAGTTTTTCAATAGCTTTAGTCGTGTGGGGACGAAATGGATTTTAGGTTTACACCAATAATTGTAAGAATTATATTTATTTATGGAGTATTATAGTGGTAGTAGAAATTACAATTGTTAGTGTTGTAAGTTTTATATTGATATTGCTAGGATTAATTTTAGGATTTTTTCTATTAAAAGTTCAAGGTGAATAGTTATGCAATTAGATTATAATTTACTGAAAGTATTCAGATAATCATTTATGTGATATACAAGAATATGATTTTCATATTCTTCTTGTGCATTATGAGTTAAATTTTATTTTTATATGTTTATATGAAAGTTTTATGGTATGTATCAGGAATTTTTAGTATAGTATTAATTTTAATTAATAATCCTAAGTTTACGAGTTTGGGTGGATTTTCTAATCAGTTAAACAGTTTAAATTTTACCCGTAGTACACAAAAAAATTTACAAATAACTATACTAACTAGTATATGTTTATTTTTAATATTTAATATATTATACGTGTTTTCATTTGATATCTATTAGAGTTTTGTATAGGATAATATTTTAAGTATAGAAAAATAAAAACAAGTTTATGTCTATCTCTAAAAAAAAGTGTCCTGTTCCTTTTGATCAGCAACCATTGAATGAGTATCTTTCTCTCAAAACTTCGTGGTTTTTTTCTTGGTCTACTTCATCTTTAGATAGGTATTTTGCTAAACTTTTTACTATTTTTACAATCATTATCACTATATCTACACCTTTAATTTTTTATACAGTATCAAAAATTAATAGTATATGGGATTTAGTAATTTTAAATGCATTAATTACAACTTCTATCTTTCTACTAGTTTTTATACGTTTATATTTAGGGTGGTCTTATGTTGTGAAAAGATTAATTAGTGCTACTATTTTTTATGAAGAATCAGGTTGGTATGATGGTCAATTATGGGTAAAAACTCCTGAAATTTTGGTTAAAGATCGTATTATAGGTTTTTATGAGGTTATGCCTTTCTTATTTAGAGTAAAATATAGTATGTTAATAACTTTAGTTTTACTCTTTTTAGAAAAAATACTATATTCATTGATTTTGTGATAGTAAGTAGAGTAAAATTATATTTTAAGTCGCGGGGTAGAGCAGTCTGGTAGCTCGTCGGGCTCATAACCCGAAAGTCAATGGTTCAAATCCATTCTCCGCTATTGTATAAAAATTCAGTATTGTATATAATACTTGTATTAATGTATCATAATGTTGTTTTATTATTTATATTTTATAAGGTATAAAATATAATAGATACTAAATGTTATAATGAGAAATGTATTACTAAAATGGTAACAAATAATAATTATATTAGAGTTGGTCAACCAGCACCAAATTTTTCTGCTATCGCTGTATATGATCAAGAATTTAAGAATATAACGTTATCTGATTATTTAGGTAAATATGTCATACTGTTATTTTATCCTCTAGATTTTACATTTGTGTGTCCGACTGAAATTACAGCTTTTAGTGATGCATATCAAGATATAGAAAGTCTTAATACAGAAATTTTAGGTATATCTGTTGATAGTGAATACTCGCATTTGGCATGGCTACAAATGGAACGAGATATTGGTGGATTAGGAAATTTAAATTATCCTTTAGTATCTGATTTAACAAAAAATATAAGTTCCTCTTATAATGTTTTAACAGATGAAGGCAAAGCATTAAGAGGTCTATTTATTATTGATAAACAGGGAATTATTCAATATTCTTTAGTTAATAATTTAGATTTTGGTCGTAGTGTTACTGAAACTTTAAGAATATTGAAAGCTATTCAATATGTACAATCTCATCCAGATGAAGTTTGTCCAGCAGACTGGCAACCAGGACAAGCTACTATAGTTAGTAATCCTACTGACTCTAAAGATTATTTTCAGTCTATATAAATTAGTTAAATAGTTTTATTTTTATTATTAAATATTTAGTACAGTACAGATTATTTTATTCTAACTCAACATATTATTTTCTGTATTTTAGTTATAGATTTATTAGGAATAATAAGTATGTCTACAAACTTAGCTCAACAATTACGTGAAGGAACAACAAAAGCTCATAGCATGGCTGAAAATGTTAGCTTTGTCAAATCATTTTTAGGTGGTGTAGTTGATAAAAAGTCTTATCGTACATTAGTAGCTAATTTATTCTTTGTTTATGTTGCACTTGAAGAAGAAATAGAAAAAAATAAAAATCATTTTGTAATTAAATCAATATATTTTCCACAATTGAACCGTGTATCTAATTTAATGCAAGATCTTAAATATTATTATGGTTCTAATTGGCAAGATCAAGTTTCTCCATCGTTAGCCACAAAGCTATATGTTGATAGAATTCGTAATGTAAGTATTAGTCAACCAGAATTATTAATAGCACATGCTTATACTAGATACATGGGTGATCTGTCTGGTGGACAAATCTTAAAAAGAATAGCCCAAACAGCTATGGATTTATCTGGTGATAATGGTACAGCTTTCTATAATTTTTATGATATTCCAAATGATCAAAAATTTAAGTTTGTATATCGTAAAGCGTTAGATGATGCTCCGCTTAGTCAGATGCAAATCGATCAAATTATTGCCGAAGCAAATATTGCATTTAATCTTAATATGAAAGTCTTTCAGGAGTTAAATTCTAATTTTATTAAGATTATGGGTATGTTATTATTAAGTGCAATTACAAGCTTAAAAAGAAATTTATTTGAAATCTAACATATTTATTATTTGAGATTTAATCTAATAGGATTATATTTCTTAGTGTATTTTATATTAATTCTCATATATTGTATAAATCATAAATCAAATTCTTATATAGTTTATGTATAAACTAAAAACTTCTAAATCAATACTTAAAAGATTGAAACTCAAATCTAAATATAAAATTTTTAGACATATGGCTGGCCATAATCATTTACTCCAAAAGAAGTCTTCTAGAAGAAAACAAAAATTAAGAAAAGTTGTGCAATTGACAAAAGTTGATATATTCAATTTTAAATTTAAAATACCTTATATAAGTTAATATTATATTTATGACAAGAGTTAAAAGAGGTAATGTAGCACGTAAACGACGTAAAAAGATTTTAAAATTAGCTAAAGGTTTTTATGGATCTCATTCTGTTTTATTTCGTACAGCTAAACAGCAAGTATTAAAATCTTTGAAATATTCTTATGTAGGAAGGAAGAATAGAAAGCGTAATTATAGAAGTTTATGGATTATACGTATTAATGCTTCTGTAAGGCCTTACGGTATTAATTATAGTGAGTTTATACAAGAATTAAAAAAAAGAGGTATAGCCTTAAATCGCAAGATGTTATCTCAATTATCAATTTTAGATAGTTCAGTATTTGAGAATATTATCAAATCATGTCAATTAAATTAGGATTTTTATAGCTATATAATTGTAAAATTTTACTAATCTAAGATACAATATGAATTGTATATTCTAAATTTTTCTTGAATGTGCAATAATTAAATGATGTTTGTATTTTTTGCAAATATATTATATTGATAACAATCTGGATTTAATATTTTATCTATTTTTAAATATTCTTAGTATAATCTACTTATAATATAATTGTTAATATAAAATAAATTACTTTTAGCTAATTGATTATCTATTTTATTTAAAGCTTGTATTGATGCTTGAATATGCTCTCGAGCTAAATCATATGATTTTTGAATCCCAGTATTATTTTTAATTATTTTGATAGCTCGAGAGATATCATTTTTTTGTTGAAATTCTCTTTTAATGAGTTTATGCAAACTTAGATTTTCTTGCAAAGTGAAAATAAGCGGAGCTGTTAAGTTACCATTTTTTAGGTCTAATCCAGCTGGTTTACCTAGAGTAGTTTCTGAACCAATTACATCTAAAATATCATCTACAATTTGGAAAGCCAATCCTAAGTGTTTTCCATAAATATACAGCTGTTCCTGTATCATGGAACTTGTTCCACTGAGTATAGCTGCAGCTTTACAGCTTGATGCTATTAATGATGCTGTTTTATAGAAAGATTTTTCTATGTAATTATCCATAGATATTGTGTCATCAAAACATGTAATACCTTGTCTTACTTCGCCTTCTGCAAAATCAGTAATCACTTTAGAGATAATTTTGACAACTTCTAAATTATTTAAATTAGCTAAATACCAAGAAGATTGTGCAAATAAAAAGTCTCCTGCTAGGACAGCAATTTTCGTACTAAATGTACTATGTACTGTATTCACTCCTCTTCTTGTTTCACACTCATCAATTACATCATCGTGAACTAAACTAGCTGTATGTATTATTTCTGTTATTTCTGCTAGTCTCTTATGTTCTGGTAAGAGAAAATTTTCTTTTTTTGAGGTTGATAATGCAACTAAGAGTATAATAGTTGGTCTTATTCTTTTTCCTCCAGCATGGAAAAGATGTTTGGCTGCTGCATATAATATAGGATTTTTAGCATTGACCATTTGTTTTAAGTTTCTTTCTAAAATCAATAAATCTTGCTGGATATTCGGTAAAATTTTAGGTGCTATAGTCATTGAATTTAATTATATTTTTTCATAAAATATGTAGTCGGACAAATTATTATAACTATATTATTAACAATAAGTAATGATTTAAAATTATTCTTTAATTGATATACAAAATATCATAATGTATGATTATTTTTATATATATGTTAGATATTTTGACTTAATTTACAATATTTTATATTCAAATTTATTATATTTCTTAAATAATGAACAATAAAATTATCCTTCCTTCAAGTTTACTTAAAGAAGATGAAATAAACTCTGAGCTTGTATTATCTCTTTATGAAGATATGTTACTAGGGCGTTATTTTGAAGATATGTGTGCTCAAATGTACTATAGAGGCAAGATGTTTGGTTTTGTTCATCTATACAATGGGCAAGAAGCTGTTTCTACAGGTGTTATAAAGTCTTTAGAAAAATATGATTATGTTTGTAGTACATATCGTGATCATGTGCATGCACTAAGCAAGGGTGTTCCAGCTAATGCAATAATGGCAGAGTTGTTTGGTAAAGAGACTGGATGCAGTCGTGGACGTGGTGGTTCAATGCATATTTTTTCAGCCCCTCATAATTTTTTAGGTGGTTTTGCTTTTATTGGTGAAGGTATTCCAATTGCTATAGGTGCTGCATTTCAAAGTGTTTATAAAAAGCAAGTCTTAAATGATCAAGAACCTATGTCTGTAACAGCATGTTTTTTTGGTGATGGAACTAGTAATAATGGACAATTTTTTGAGTGCTTAAATATGGCTGTATTATGGAAATTACCTGTTATTTTTGTTGTAGAAAATAATCAGTGGGCAATTGGTATGGCACATCATAGGTCAACAGCTCTTCCTGAAATACATAAAAAAGCAAAGGCTTTTGGTTTACCTGGTATAGAAGTAGATGGAATGGATGTTTTAGCTGTTAGACAAGCTTCTTTATCAGCTATAAACAGGGCTAGATCTGGACAGGGACCTACATTAATAGAAGCTTTAACCTATCGTTTTCGCGGTCATTCTTTAGCTGATCCTGATGAACTGAGGTCAGTTAATGAAAAAGAAGCATGGTTAGCTCGAGATCCTATTAAGCGTTTGAAGAATTATATATTATATAATTCTTTATCTTCAGAAAAAAAAATAGATGCTCTAAACGTTTTAATAAAAGAAAAAGTAGATCAGGCTGTGAAATTTGCTATTTCTAGTCCTGAGCCTAATGTAAAAGACCTCAAAAAATATTTATTTGTAGATTAACAACAGTTTAAATGAAAATAAAGTAGTATTATGAATGAAGTTTTTATGTTTGATGCGTTAAGAGAAGCGACTAATGAAGAAATGCAAAGTGATTCTTCTGTATTTATCTTAGGAGAAGACGTAGGCCATTATGGTGGCTCTTATAAGGTTACTAAAGATTTACATTCTAGATATGGTGATTTACGTGTTTTGGATACCCCTATTGCTGAGAATAGCTTTATGGGTATGGCTATAGGTGCAGCTATTACTGGTTTAAGACCAATAGTTGAAGGAATGAATATGAGTTTTTTACTGTTGGCCTTTAATCAAATCTCTAATAATGCTGGTATGTTACGTTATACTTCAGGGGGAAATTTTCAAATCCCTATAGTAATACGTGGTCCAGGCGGGGTTGGAAGACAATTGGGAGCAGAACATTCCCAAAGATTAGAAGCCTATTTTCAAGCTATACCGGGACTGAAAATTGTTGCTTGTTCTACACCTTATAATGCTAAAGGTTTATTAAAATCTGCTATTAGAGATAATAATCCTGTGATTTTTTTTGAACACGTTTTATTATACAATCTAAAAGATAGTTTACCGGAAAATGAATATTTTCTTCCTTTAGATAAAGCTGAGTTAGTTAGGTCTGGATCAGATGTAACTATTTTAACTTATTCTCGTATGCGATACCATGTTATGCAAGCAGTTCAAGAGCTTGTAAATGATAATTATGACCCAGAGGTTATAGATTTGATTTCATTAAAGCCTTTAGATATAGCTACTATATCAAGCTCATTGATGAAAACTCATAAAATTATTATTGTAGAGGAATGTATGAAAACAGGAGGTATTGCTGCTGAAGTTATAGCTCAAATTAATGATAATTACTTTGATTTTTTAGATGCTCCTATAGTACGGCTTTCATCACAAGATATACCTACTCCTTATAATGGCACACTAGAAAAAGCGACAGTTATTCACCCTAAGCAGATTATAGAAGCTGTAAGAAATATAGTTTGAGTTTTATTCATTCTATTGAATCGATCTTATATTTTAATATTTAAGCTCTAGCTGTTGAATTTTTAATAAGTAAGTTTTTAGACTTACTTATTTGTACAAATTTTCTATTTTTATATAATTAGAAGTTAAGCTCTGCTGCTTGTACTTTTTCCCATTGTTTTTTCTTTAATACGAAAAATATTTGGGCTAGCGTTACGGTAAAGAAAAAAATGATCATACCTTTAATACGAGATGGGCTTTGTAGTACTATTTCTGTTTCTGTTTGACCAAATCCTCCTATATTAGGATCATTAGTTAGGTTTTGATTAGTAAACACTTCGCTGCCTTTAGATACTTTTAATTCTAAACCAGCTGGAATCTTTTCTATATAAGTTTCTCCATTTTGTTTTTCAATATTAATTTCATATCCACCTTTGTCTATAGCTATTATGTCTATTACTTTACCATTTTGTAAAGATATTATAGGATTATTATTAGATTTATCTCCAGTTGGATATACTTGTCCTCTACCTCTGTTAGCTCCTACGTATATTGGATATTTAAAAAAGTGAACATTTTTATCTTTGTTTGGATCAGGCGATAAAATAGGAAAAATAATTTCTTGATTTTTGTCTCCAGGTAAAGGTCCAACTAGCAGAATATTATCTTTTGTTGTACTGTAAGGTTGAATATAAATATTTTTAGTTTTTTCTTTTAGTTCTTCTGATAATAAGTTTTTAGGAGCTAACTTAAAGCCTTGAGGTAAAATCATGACTGCTCCGGTATTTATTGATCCCTTGGTTCCATTTCCTAAGATTTGTTTACTGTTTTTATCATAAGGTATTTTTACAGTAGCTTCAAAAACACTATTAGGTAATACTGATTTAGGTGTTTCAATTTCAACATTTTTTTGTGCTAAGTGACAATTTGCGCATACTATTCTGCCGGTGGCTTCTCTGGGATTTTCATATCCTTGTTGTGCATATATAGGGAATGCAAAAGTATTAATAGGATAATTTGTAATTAGATTTATAATGCTAATAAAAATTAATAATGTGATTCGAACATTCATATTAATATATTTATTGTAATTTTGATTCATATTCTATATTCTATAAAGTTAGATTTTTAATAATTATATTTATTATTTATTTATAATAACATTCTCTATTTGTTATTTTTTCATAAATCATGTTTCTTAATTCATATTAATTATTATTTCATGGTTTATGTTTAAATGTATGATTATAGTTTTATTTATTTAAAATTTTCAATACAATAATTCCGCTACTATATAAAGCTAAAATAGCTATAGACATAATAATTTGTGTAATTGGATCTGTAGATGGTGTAATAATAGCTGATAATATGGTTGAACCTAAAATAATATATTGCCAATATGTG